TTCGACCACTCGCTCCTATGTATGAAGAATGGCTCTTCCTTGTCTTCATCTTTTCCAATCGACTGCCTTCGGGCGGATCCACACACGGATATCGAGTCAGTCTAGTGGCTCATGCTGCTTAATAGTGGAGGCGGGTAACAACTGCTCTTTCTTCTCGATCGAGTAGCCACCGCATAAATTGGTAAGCTTCCCACGCCAAAGCTAGTCTTCCTTGCTTTCCCAACAAACAATAAAACCCATAGCATGTGCACCAGGATGGTCTTTCTATCCCTATCTATTCTCACCGAACTAGACCTCTCATACCCGGCTACTGGAGAGGTAACTACCTATGATTTATTTTCTTCGTCATAAATGATTTCCCCTTTATCGATCACAGCCTCTTCCTCCACCCATGATTTCGTTTTCCCATTGACAAATTCTATCAGACGAAGACGAACTTGCATTTGTTGAATAAAAAAAAGAAAAGAAGAGTTCGATGTAGGAGGAGCGAGCCTCCCCCAGAGCTTTCGGCAGCCATACTTTCTTCACAAAAGAAAACTTTAAGAGAAAGATGGACTCTCTTTCACCGCAACTTGCCCGCCCTAACAGATGGAATTGATTCACGATCAGCCTCCTTCGGACCCGGTAGCTACAGCCCGTAAGCAAAACAAGATTTGGTCTCGTACGCCTGCTAAGCAAGTTCCCTCTCTTTTTCATTTTTAACAGATAGCCCTCTCGTTACTTGAAAGGAAATGGAATGCTTCTTCGGTGCCTAAGGTTGAGTGAGCGCATCGCAACTGTGCCGATTTATTTCTTTTGGCTTTCAATTCACCCTCTGCCTAGCCTCAGCCTAGAAAAGGATAAGGAAGCTCAGCCCTTTTCGGAAAGGCAAGAAAGTGAAAGCACTTCGGTCTTTCAAGAAAAGAAGGCATTCTAGTTTTTGGTGTCTTTGAGAGGCTTTATTCTTTGAAGTGCCTAAAGTCAATAAAAGTGAAAGAAGTTTGAGACATGAGTGAACAGATGAAAGAGAGAGTTGAAAGCGCTGACTGACTAGTTAATGGGGATTTGACTCGTTAAGCTCCTGTGGCTTTGTCTCGTGCGCGGCTTGCTCAATTAGCATGACCATGGGTTCCATAACCAGCAGCTATTCCTTTCCCTTGGCTTGCTCCTTTTTTTAGCTCGCAGGTGTGAGCTTGGCTATCCGAAGATGTCTTACGAGGTGGGTTGGACAACGTACGTAGTGAGCCTGCTGCTATCAGTGTGAAGATGAGCATCTATCTTTCTTTTCAGGATTTAGTGTGTGTGTGCTTGTTCTTAAGGGAACGTGCAAATCATCCAATCATATCAGGATGGATTGGATCCAATGGGTGTGATTTTTTTCTGTATTGATCACTTACCCACGCTATAAGAAGAAGGGCGTCATAGAAGAGTTTGGGGTCCAAAGCCACACCTTCTTTCCCCCATAGGAACAGAGGTCAGGAGCTGCCGGCAGGGCGCTGCATTCAATCTGACTGATGGCTCAAGATAAGTTGGAGACGTACTTGAGATAGATAATTTATGTATTTCGCTATTTCGAATACCTAAACTCCAGCGGTGCTAATTTGCTAATCCAAGCCTTATCAATAATACCAACACGCCGTCTGATCCAAGATTAGCAACCTCTCTTTCTCTCATAGAGGGAACCTCACTGACGCATTCAGGGCTCTGCAGTTGAAGCGTTCCTACCATCCATATATAGGGAATCCACACCGTCGGCTTGTCGATCCGGGATCGCCCAGGATCGGGTGGAAGGTCGGAGAAGCCAGTCTTCAGTGGTGCTTCCATGGCAGTTGGATAGTAGATCAGAGAGGCAGGCCAGTAGAATATGGAGTTGTTTTCGTTCTCTTGTTATTCTTTTATGGCTATAAGTCTTTCTGTCTTGGATTCGTAATGTTTGGCCATTAGGTTTGAATTGCCTTCTCTTTCTGTCTTCCATTTGAATTCCGTGATTTATCCTGCAATTTGGAGAGTAGTTGATATGGTCTTTCTTGGGTTTGGCTTTCAAAGTGCAGTTTGAAAAGAGTGAGTTGCTGTCAATGGCTGGAATGGAATATATAAGGATAAGATGGAAAATATGGCTTTCTTTCCATCTACCTATTTGAAGTAGTAAGCTTATCTTTTAGGTGGGAATAGTTTACAATCGAGTTTGAAAGCATTAATGAAGTGAGCCTATTACATCAAGTTCTTTTTTGACCTTTTCATTTGAAAGTAGCCATAGGCAAGGAAGGCTACCTATTGATACGGAAAGAAAGCCATCTCTGGCTATTCTTTTTTACGGTGGAAAAGAGTGCTCCATATCCATATATGTGCTTGGAGGGAAGGCCACATCTTTAATTGTATTCTTTTTCGAGGTCATCCTCTTCAGCCTGTGTTAGTAGTGCTAGTTTTGAGTTTGTTTTTAGTACCTTACCTACTTAGGGGGTCTATAGAAAGGCTTAGAGGATCCTAAAGTGTCAGTTTATGTTGGAATTGCTTTGCTCTTTTCTTTACAGCTCAAGCAAATAAGAAGTGCTTTTATTTGAGTGGAAATGAAAGAAGAAATCGTCTATCTAGACAGAGTATGTGTATTATTCGGTCCATGCTTGCCCTTCTAGGCCCTTTAGATCTATATCTATCTTACTATCGAAAAGGGTTTTAGGAGGAGCAGAGCAAGTCGCGTTTACAGCCTGCAGTTCTTATGGGCGTAACTCCCTCTAGTATTCCAATAATCTCCTTTCCTCCAATATGTCACTAGTATTCAAGTATGCGGCTCGTATTAGTATGCCAGGCGTTCGAGAGACCTGAATTCTTTTCATAGCCTTCCCTTCAATATGCCATCTTGTCTTGCGGCGCTCTATCCTTCCAAGCGAGCCTGTGCTCGGGGAGCACTCCTTCTATCATTCATAAAATATGCTTATCTCTCCTTGTCGTAAAGCTTCGCTTTGCTTTCATTTACCGAAAATGCCATTGGAGTTTCCAGCCGGGAGGCGCAGTCTCGTACAAGCAACTTCTCTTCCTCTTTCGAAAAGTAGCAAAGCGGTGTCAGGTTGGAAGCCTGCGGGCCAGTCTGTTCTAGCGCCTCATTCTTTACATCCTTGCATTACTCTCTTCCTTTCCTCCTTGCCCTAACTTGAACTGGCTGAAACTAAAATGGCCGGACTTTCTAATGATGGCACTGGCTTGGCTGGATCGACATGAACTTCTATTAGGACAGCAACTGGCTCGTTTGGAGTCCCAAGAAAGTAAACTGGCTAACCCTCTCTTTCAATTAATAAAGAACAAGAGACTACTTTTTTACAGCTTCCATTGAGCCAGGTACAGATACCGGAAAGGTAAAGATTGATACTCGCTTTACTGCCTATAATCTCACGAACCTTTATACATCCCCGTCAGACCCTGACGATTGCTTGCTAACTGCTGATATAGCTTTTGCCCTAGAACCCCTAAAGCCAGCTCTCTCTAGACCTATCATCTGCTAGATTGACCTTGCCAACTAAAAGAGGGATTCCCAGAGCCTTCCACTGAAGAAGAATACTACTTTAGACTCTCATCCCAGCCAGAGGGATAGACTACCTCTCACCCATTCCCACCTTGGAATGTAAACAAAGAGTCCTGTCTTGGGGAGAATCCTTCCTCATTGCCCTTGGAAATAAAAGAGCTTCAAAACTGGATTGAAAAAGTATCTTTACTGGGAATGGTCTTCCCCTGACTCGTACTATCCGCTATAAGGACCATGCCTTTTGGCACTATATCCTTCCCTCAAGACTTTGACTACACTCTGAGGGGCAACTACTCTTTATGCATAGACAACTAAATCCTTGGGTAAAAGGTAGACTCAAAGAGCAGCTCACTAACACAACCTCGACGATTCAATAGCTACGGTCGGACATTTACTTTTTACACTCACTTATCTACATATTGGCAAGTAGCAAGTAATATATATGCTATGCTTAGTACTCGAAAATGAGCTTAGCTTCTAAATGGAAGAGGTGTAAACGCCCAGGAAAAGATCTCTAGTTAACAAAACCAATCCTAGACCTAGCAGATAAAGCGGGTAAGAAGCATACTACGCACCCTTGATCCTTTCCCCTCGCTCTGAACCTGTGTCTGCCCTTTACCCTGCAGCCTGGAGGGGAACTTAGACTGGCACTTTAGATGGCCGGGCACTCCTTATTTTCACTCCAAAAAGCTGGAAAAAAGAGAAAATCTCGGATAGCCTAACTTTTTTTTTTGCCCGCAGCTACTATCCCTGCTGGATTTCCAGAAAACGGAATGTACCTAGGGAACCCTATTGATCAGATCAGAGACTGAACCTAGTGATCTTTCTCCTGCTGGCAAGCATCGATACGAGGAAGGTGATAGATCAGATACGATTTCCTTCATCGGATACTCTTTTTCCTTCGGATTGTGGAATGATAGGAAGGGCCTAATAGTAGTGATTTAGTGCGATGTGAGGTGCCCCGCGCGTGATACTTTCTGAGGTTCATAAAATAATAACAGGGCGGCTTTCTTAGACTCGGCTCTATAGCACTCTTTGAGTAAGTTCGTTAACGAGGTAGCAGTTCTACACGAATGAAAACAGACCTATCTTCTCTTTCTTGGCTGTGTCCTTTCCTCCTAGCTCCTTGCCTGTTATTGGAGTGGGTAAACGCCCTAGGGTGGAAAACATAGCATTTATAAGATTCCCTGGATTTCTGCATGGACACCTATGAGTTTAGGTTTCCTGGCTCTGCTGCTGCTCTCTTACAGGCTAGTTCCCTCAACTCAGACTCGAGAAAGGGAAAGATCTACTCTAAAGATCAACGGAATTCAAGTTGGCAAATCCAATCCTAACTTGGTAATTGTGGCTTGGCCTAAGCGCTCACCCGAAACTTTACAACTGAAGATGTTGTAATTCCTTCAACCAATCGATCATAATTCCAATCAGTGCTTCATTCAATCCAATTTAGAACAGTAAGGCCTGATCTTGGTTCCAATGCTGCAGGGTTGGGAATTGAATCAAAAGTAGCATGTTAATGTGGGTTATCATGGCATCCTTGAAACTTGTAACACAAGGATCGAACCTACTTTGCTTTCCGAACATGTTCTCTTCTTACCACGGCAATCATATTCTGATTCCGTCTTGATAAACATGGCACCGGTCCCACTTTCTTATTAACACTACCCTTCTCCTTCGTCTTGCTTGTTTACCGGTTAGCTTTTCTATATCACAGAGCTGCATCGCACTACCCCTACCTTGTCTGAGTAGGGCAAGAACAAGAACAAGTTTCGTATTCCGAACAGTCTAGCCCCATAGTATTTCGTATTGCTTGCTTGAACAAGATAGTTTTCTACCCACAGGAGCCTTTTTCTAACCGAGCAGCATTCGCCTTAAAGGAAAGAGATAAGATTGAGAGAAATTGGGGGGCATTACACAGTACCAAAACTATAGCTTTTCCGTTAGCACAAATCCGGGTGCGGATGACACCACTGACCCCGTTCTTTATCCCGACTGGACCACGCCTTTCTTTGTAAAACAAACCCAATATCTTGACTTCCCAATGTCGCCAATGTCGATAGGCCGGGTACCATCTTGACTTTCCAATGTCGCAAGTCAATCAGAAAAGGAGAATCCGGGTACTGTCAACCAAGTTCAGATAACCAAATAAACCAGTATAGTGCCCTTATCCAACTGTTATAGAAACAGATATGATTTTCATTTGTTTTATGTTTATGCTCCAAAAGCATGTATATCCAAGAATCAATAATGGATGGACTACTATTGTACCTGTCCTTGAGATGCTCAGGGGAGAAGTTTTCCGATCATATAAAGATGATGTATTTTGCAAATCGATTTCATCATCCATAAAACTGTTTGATGAAACAGAGCATAAAATCATTCCACTTGAAGAGATTGCTCCCATGATCTATCATAAATTAGCTATACTCAATGCAGATTACGATTCACATAAGTTGTACGCATTGAGCATAAATATCTTTAGCGAATCAAGAAAACACAATCCAGTCATTAAATCAGATGAACAAGTTCTTATGGATATTGATAAAATGGGACTTTTAGAGGCAACAAATGATTTTACTTGGCATCAAACACCAGACCAAATCCAAGAAGAAGAGCAAAAACGGAAAAAACACAAAAATGAGAAATATCCTGAGTACATAACAAAGCTAACAAATAAAAATAGAAAATTGCAGGAAGAATATCGCCAAAAACAGGAATCTGATCCTAATTTTAATGGCAAACCACCCAAGCCAACTCTTTTCATGGTAGGTGATGTTGAGACAATCCAGTTGATGGGTCGAGACCATGTTGAGGAATCTTCACAAACTAATCAAATTGAGGAATCAACTAAAGGCGCGAAATCAAAGAATAAACCTAAGCCTAAGGAACCGTATCATTTTGTATATGCAGCATCATTTATGACCGTTCGTCAGGGTGCAAAATTATCAAAAAGCGATATTCGGCATAGTTTCTCGTACGAATTTCAACACACACATCCCAATTTTTATGACCAGAGCGAGCAGGTGTTGAGAAGTTTCTTTAGAAGTCTAATTAGTGAAGGAAAGAAAAATAAAAAAACGCCAATTATATACTTTCATAACATGTCGAAGTTCGATGGAATTCTCCTGACTCACCATCTAACGAAACATCATTCACATGAATGGAACACACGCCCATCGATGAGGAATAATACCATGTATGAGATATCTGTATATCAACGAACGAAAAAGAAGGATAGAGTTACATCAAAAAAGAAAGAAAAAGATGGCAAATTGCTATTCAGAATGAGATGTTCGTTGCTTATTCTACCGGATTCGCTAAACTCATTAGCGATGAATATGTGTCCCGATTTGGGCGGGAAAGAGAAGTTAGATCACGCCTCTGTGACTCTTGAATCGTTGAATAAGGAAGAGAGTTACAAAGTTTATAAAAGCTATCTAAGTCAAGATATCCTACTCCTTGGTGTGATAATGCAAAAGACGCAAGAATTCTATTGGAAGGAATTTCTCGTTGATATAGTATCGAACCGAACAATAGCATCTTTAGCATTAACTATATTTCGGATGGACTACTATGACGATGAAAAACATCGCATGTATACACCAAATGCTAATGCAGACCAATTTATCCGGAGGGGATACTATGGTGGCCATAGCGATGTGTATATACCCGAAGGTGAAAATCTCTATGCTTATGATGTGAACTCTTTATATCCATCTGTGATGGTAGGAAATAAAATGCCTGGTGGTCAGGCAGTCTGGCATAGTGATCTACGCAAACGTAAGCTTGATGACTCCCTTTTCGGATTTGTTGAAGCCTACATACGTATCGGTAAAGCAGATAGGCCCTATCTTCCCTCTAAACGTCCAGGGGAGGGAACACTCATCTTCCCAGATGGATCCGTTTTTGGAGTCTATTTCACAGAAGAACTGAAATATGCAGAAACCTTGGGGTACCAAGTGATAATCTCATGTGGCTTTCTTTTTGAACCGATGGATAGCCCTTTCGACTCATATGTAAAGGAACTTTATGACCGCCGAATGAAAGCAAAGTTAGCCGGGGATAAAGTGGCTGCATTTATTTTCAAGTTATTATTGAACTCCTTATATGGGCGCTTAGCAATCTCACCAGAGAGTGAGCAAACAATAATTGTCAATGATGAAGAAATGAGGTCGTTCATGAGAAAAGAGAAATATAAAGATGTCATTCAACTCGGGAAAGATATAAATGTAATTAACTATATACAGAATATATTTGATAATCGAGGCCCTTGGCAACCGCCCACTAATACATGCCCACAAATCTCGGCTGCCATTACTGCATACTTCTCGTTAGGGACAATAGTTCCTATACTTACCCAAAAGGAAAGAAGATTTTTGGATTTCACCCACTATTCGTTCCCTCTATCCGAACGACACCACTGATCCGATGCCAACTCTTTTAATTGACATTAGTAACATTTTCCACACTTGCTTCTGTTCTCCAATTCCTATTCTCATTCCAATTCTCATCCCATCCCTCGAGATAGCCGGGCCAGTGATTCTCTTTAAGGATCGAACTATAGCAATAGCAAACAAACCGAGCGAGGAAGCTTACTTACCAGGGATGGATACCAGTTCAGATGGATTTCCGTATTCACTTATGAGGCTCGAATCTCCTCTTCCACACTGGCAGCACCTAAGTGAAACAGAAGTTTTCTTATCAGCGGACTGGGTATCGAGGTCAAATAGCAGTACGTACTGGCAGCCTCCCGATGTGGGGTTCCAGGGCAGAGGTCAGAGAATCTATATGGTCGGTGTCTACGCATGCTTGAATTCCATATCCATAGCTGTCAAAATGACGTTAGTAGGATCATCGGTCGGGAGTCAAGTCAAGGGAGTGAAGTTGAGGGAAAAGCTCTTTCTCTCAAAGTTTGAGCACTGGATCAAAGATTGGAATCCGGAATCCAAGTCTCTTCTTTCTTATACGAGTTTATTTCTTAGTAGAGTAATGTTTCCCTTTCCTTGACTGTCTTCCCGGAGAGATTCCTTGATTTCGGTATTTCACTACTCTAGTTGGAGTAACGTCCCTTGCTATCTTCATTCTGACCTTGCCCTAGCGGCGCACAGTGACAAATCGAGTTCAGGTTCTGATCTGGCTCGTACACTAAACCTTACCAGTAGCTCTTGCTCTTGCAGCAACTGTTGCACTACAAGCACAAGCTATTCTTCTAACTTGCTTGACACACTGATGGACCTTGACACACTGATGGAACAATGCGGCCGACTCACTCACCTGCCGCCCTTTAGTAGGAATCTGAAGAGGAAGGAGCCTTAGCTGCTTCTATTCTACGCAATTCTCTTCTCATCCCTGCGCCTGCTCGGCACATAAACTAACAATCCTGCTACTTCTCCTTACAACAACTGCGGAAGCAGAGAGGCTAGGGGACTCGGGTCAGGGCGGGATGAGTGCTGCTATATGGTTTGAACCCTCTATCTGTAGATCATTCCTTTTACTGATTTCTAGCTTTTCGGAGGCACAAGTAGTTGATCACTTAGACGTACGAGATTCTGAAAGGATTGTTCTCTCTAGGCACATCTTAGGAAGGATTCCGTGTCCCTCCAACTCCATCCATTGGGCGGCGTCTTTTCATCCGGAGAAGCTGTCGAAGCGATAGCCATGTCTGATCCCCGTATCTGTGAAAGAGCAAGGTCTTCCTAGTGGAGTCTAGAAAAAGAGCCGGGTATTCTGAGTGGAGTCTGGAATGAGACCTGCTGCCTCTGGCTTGACCATTAGCTGCTCTATCTGTTATTGGCATGGCATTCCTGAACCCATAGAAAAAGAAGGATTAGGAGACGTCCATCGAAATAGACTAGGAGGCCTCTCACTAGCGCTATATAAGCTGCCGGATTCCCTTTCACTTAAAGCCATTCCAACAATCTATTCGTCTCCAGCCCTTCTAGCAGGAGCAGGGGCTGGAGCAGGAGACAGATCAAGCAGGAATGGTGAGTCACTCACAAAAGGTATTCACACCGAGCCTGACCCACCAACCTATGCACAATCTGATACCCCTCCTCTCGAAACGGAAGAACCAAGGGAAGCTTAGACCAAGCCATTGATCTATTCGAATTGGAGAGCCTGGAATGGTGTTACCAATAGCCCAGCCCCATCTTCATCCGCATCTTCATCTTAGGAATGCCTTTACCCATCCACCTAGGAACACAGAAAGCTACCATTTCTTGTTGCATCATTCTGGAATCCGTGGGTCAAGCTCACTTTCCGGGAATGCTATCGCTATCCTTTGAAACTAGTTCTCTCATTCTTCTGTTTCATACAGCCTAAGATTGGAAATCGAAATCCCCAAACAGACAGACGAGCTTCCCAGACCCCGATATGGAGATGGCGACTCAAGTCTTGCATGCCGGAAGGAGTGATTCTAGTCTAGGAGATCTATCAAACCCAAGTCTTTCTTTTACGAGCCTCGATCAATAATCAGTGTTGCACGCACCCATACCAAAACAAGAAACGGTACACTTTCCCTATCCCCATTCCCGTACCCTTTCCATCTACTGGCCAAGGTTTCCATTCTTTCTACTGGCCATGGCCAAGGAAAGGAATAGCCAACACCCATAAATTCTATGCAAACACTTCTCATCACCTTTTCCGCACCCAACCTGGTCTCGTGAGTCCAGGCCTAAGGATGGATACCTCTGCCTCGAGCTGACTTGACTATGTTCGATTCTATTGGATTCCATTCTCATCTCTGCGAGGAAGGATCCATAAAGCCAGCTAGGCCTCTTCTTATCGAAGGATCTATTACAGCCTATTCAAGCGAGAAACCTTTTGAGTAATGACTAGGTTATAGATCTGTATGGGATCCGCTAGGCACAGCCCGCGGTAGATCCCTTAGCGCTAAAGTAGGCAACCCTATGGCACCAAGTGGGTCAATCAAGTGATCAAGTATGATTCATCTCTAAGCGAGCGTAGAATATACAAAGCTTTCCATCTCCACCAACGGCAGATTTCTATCTTGCCATTTCAATTTGGCTCTATGAGAAGCTTGTATCCCCGATTGGGACTTGTCTTCCCAGTAAAACACCACAGGTCCCACTCCTCTTGCATTTGACCCTCTCTTCCTGCAAGCTCCAACTTCTAAGGTTCTGTGAATTAGAGAGTTCTCCGTCTATCTCTTTTTAGATTTGATGTAAATCACGGAGAGTTCATTGCGGTGGAAACTTGCGAGTCCGATGGGTAGGATAGAGCATACAAAAGGTATAAGTAAGTCTGTGTACTCGAGTAAAATAGCCGGAGTAGTTCTGGCTTCTCTATCACGGATAAGAGATTCAACATAGCTTCGCCTGCCTTCGTGATTGCTTGTGTAATACAGAAAGAAGATGCCAGAGCTGTGGGATGCAAGTCGAACTAGACTGAATGTGCCAGGCTTATATTTCTCAGGTCCACAAGTAGAAAGTGAGTGGAGGCAAATGTTGCTTGTTACTCTGATGTCCCTCCAAGTTTTCCATGGAACCAAAGTCATAAAAAGATGTATATAGAGTGGGCTAAGGTTTACTTTTATGGGTGGGTCAAACCTAGACGAACGAGTGGATACAAGCAAGGCTAGCCCTAGTGCTTCTAACTCATTGGAACACGCATGGACGGAGAAAAGGGAAGGTCCCGGAGAGTTTCGGCTTTGGTATGAGCTGCTTTGAATCAAGAATAAGTTTGGTTGAGTTTTGAATGAAAATGAATAGGAAAAAAGGGCATAGATACTTCGTACACCAACGAGAAGGAGAGCGGGGCCAACAGATCTCTATTCAGCCCTGCCCAGCTCGATGACAGCAAATCCATTCGATGAGTGGTTCTCATCCCATCTTGACTTGATTTTATAGATACTCGATTGGAAGGCTAGATACTCGAGGATGGACTGAATTCCTCTTTCATAACTGGTCTTTCACTACGACTTTAGTGAGCATTTCTTTCTATTTCTTCTTTTCGAAACAATGGATTCACCGCACCGGCAAACAAACATAGTCAAGAGTTCCACGTTGAAACAAGGAAACGGTTTGTTTTAATTTCACAAGTCTGATATAATCGTCTTAATATCTAAATCCCTTGAGTTAAATTCCAATGAGATTGAGATAGAAGTAGAAAATTTATTAGAAAGCAGTTGGTTCCATAAATGAAACAGTAGTACTTCACACTTCTACAGATAGTTAAGAGCGTGGTAACTCATTCATTGGGGTAAGAGTGGACTCACCGCTCATGTACCAGGAACCAAGCAGGCGAAGGCAAAACAGGATTGGGACATTGCTGAACTCGGATGGATAAGTTTGCGAAACAAAAGAAGAAATGAACGGCATTGTGCAGAACTTCTATACCGGGCTTTCTAGTGCACCAGAGCAGATTGATGTCAATGCTGTCCTGAACTTAGTAAGAAGCTTCCTCAAGTATGTCGATTTGTAGTACAGTCAGTTCACTCGAATCCACTGACTTCATGCACGTGGACACATCAATCAATCCTTTCTTGTGACTGTGTGCTCTGAAACATCCTTCAAAAAGGAGGGGTAAGGTCATTGAAGTAACTAGCCAGTATTAAGATTAGGCATAAGCATAATAAACTGATGCATCCGAAGACGGTGAATCTAGAATAGAGGCCGGGTGGGGAAGCAAAAGATGCAAGAGAGCCTTTTTCCGGGAAGGAAGGGACGGCCGAGAACGATGTCCTTTCTCGTGCCTAATGCCTAAGCGGGAGCGCCCCTCTGTCTGCTACTTTACACTACTCCTTGAACTGGACTGGAGGCTCTCCTCGAAACTATTCCGAAGTTTTGAATTCCATTTCTATGGATAGGTTCTAAGCATATGAGAGAAAGGCGGATGAAAGGCAGTGACCCTAAGTTCCGAATCTTGCCCTGAATAAGTAAGGTTTCGGGGAAGTTAGAAGCCTTTCGGGCTGAATAGGGGCGGTGAGAGGGTGTAGTGTAGTAAAGGAGGTGGGCTTAGAGCCAGCAAGCAAAGTAAGGCAAAGCTTTATCGCGAAGAGGGCAGATGAATGAATTGGTTCCAGGGTATGCCTTCCGAGGTATGCCGAGTAATAAGGGCAAGGAAGGCTGCGGGAAGAGTTTAAGGACTAGGCCCAGAGGACTCCTGTCCATAAGGCTAGGAAGGCAGGAGCAAAAAGATTGAACTAGCCCACGCATCTGCTCCCCTCTCAATCCACCAATAACTCCCATCTCCCAGCATCTCATTCCCACCCCGTCGTCGAGAGCAGCCAGCCCTTCTCAATAGAATCCATGTGCCATTGCCTGAATGTCAATCCGCCCCTCCTGTCCGAAAAGAAGTATATCCGAATAAAGGTACCAAGGTAACCCTTAGAGTAAAAGCATTTTGAGCTATTAAGGACTGACTTCAAAAGGCTCAAAAAAAAAGGAATCAGTTGGAGGAAACTAAGGACCAGGTTCACATTATCAGTGAGCGCGGATAAGAACGTTTCCTGGAATTCCACATGCCATATTGACTCTACCATCCCTAACGTTGGCCACTAAGTCCAATCTGACCTATCTCAAATAAGATCTTTTAGGATCAATTGGTTAGGCATCCCTCTTCTTTGTTTGCATAAGGCCACTAGCCATCTAGTGTTCGCTATCCTTCATCTTTCGATTAGCGAGATGATCTTAAAAACTACAGGCCTGAAATTTGTCTTTCTTAAGACTACCATCCCCGTTGAACATATTTCAAAAATGTTCCATCATTGGGTATAAGTAGAATCTTCATAGCCCAAAAAAAAACAGTCAAAGTAAAACGTTTGTCGGTGGCACAGGGTTGTGTTTGAAGAAATGGAGTTTCGTTGTTCGTCACATGAAACTCTGCACTTAGGGATCAGCCTCACAAATATGCTCTTCGAGCTTTGAAACCGTCTTCTTTGTGGACTCGGCTGTAGGCTATATATCCATGGCTTGTTGAGATCCCCTTCCTCCTTCCTTTCTCACTGGAAAAAGCAGTAGTTGTCAATCGACGACCAGTTATCAATCAATCTGATGAAGGTAACAATATACTCCTTGAAATCCATATAATCATTCCCTGGAAAATCAACAAGATTCTCCCTCCTCTTATGGCTCAAAGGCTCAACCTGGCTAGTAAGTCGGCATAGGAGAGGAGCACTCATTCATCTTGTGGTGGGCTGGCTTACTACTCCCCGATATTAGCTCTCCGCAGTTAAGCAATTCCGAAAGCTGTTTGTTGCCCTGCAAAGTCTTTGACCTTGGGTATATGAGTAGGAGACTTAGGACAGTAGCGTCGATAGGCAGTAGGGCAAGCTGCCGGATTGACAGACAGTTATTAGGACAGTGGGTAAGCTACTTAGGCTAGGGAATAGGTACACATAGGTCAGATACGCGGGCAAGTATCAATAACCAAAGTAGGAGTTGATGAATGACTTTCTTCTTCTCTATTCCTTCTTACTGGACTGGACGGATTCCTTTCTGTAAACTGAGTTAATGGAGTAAAGAAAGAAGCTAGTACAGTAGGCATTCTTATTCAGTAAAATAAGTCACTGGTAGGCAAGACTTTCTCTCGAGAGTCAGAGCTTCGAGACGACTTTCGCAGATGTTCAATCTTGCGAGGCGTATGAGCAAGATTTTAAGTACTCTCCCGACCTGTTAGAGGCCACCCTAATAAGCGGAGATTGCCGGGAAAACGTTGCTCAACAAGAAGATCTCAGTAACCAACTCGAAAAAGGAGACCCTGGCATAACAAGTGGTGATCTCTGTACTAGAATAGAAGCCCTGCTAATTGTGAAGAACCCACAGCCGGGAGCGTTAGCAACTGGATTTTCCCACACTCCGTTATACCCTCCCTTGGGGGATGGCTTGGTGCTAATGTTGGACTTTCGGAGACCTTCCGCTTGCTGTTTTGGTCCAGCCTGAGTGGCCATAACTTCTACTGTGATTTAGTTTGGAGCGGTCTTGCTCTTGTTGTTCCGTTGTTGCGCGTCCTATTCTGATATTTAGGACCAAGAGGTACTGGATTCTCTTTCGGATAGGCCCTGAAAGGAGAAGAAAGGCTGAAATGCCAACGGACGTCTGTCTATTCTCTAATTCACCCGATCCCTATCCGCTTTCCAAAAAGGAAGAATGCATGAACCACGGCAGAGGAGAAAGGACGGATCACCTGCCGATCTTTTACAAAACTATGCCAGAAAGGATATAAAGATTGACCGGTACAAAAGCCATCTCCATCAATCTACGCTCATTAAGGAGAGGGTTCCTTATAGAATAAAATGGGGAGCGAACGAAAAAGATGTGTGGCTGAGGGGAGGAGAGAAAGAACGCATGCATGGAAAGGAAACGCTAATAAAGGCAGTCATTCAGGCGATGCCAACCTACAGCATGAGCAGTTTTCAGTTATCAAAGGGTACTTGTCAGAAGCTAGTGTCGATGTCTGCGCAATTCTGGTGGAGCGGGGCATTGGACAAGAGATCGATGCACTGGTTGTCTTGGGACAAGATTGCAAAACCAAAAATTAGGGGCGGTATGGGTTTCAGAGACTTGCAGCTCTTTAACTTAGCTCTGCTTGGTAAACAAGGATGGCGGCTGATTACCGCACCTAACTCGTTGTGTGCCCAGGTTCTGAGTAGCTGGTATTATCCCAATGGAGGACTTCATAGCATGGAGATTTACAAAGAGCTGTCTATTTTAAGTAATAGAAGTTGATGGGTCCAAAGATACTGTGGAATGAAATCACCTCAGAGATTTTCTTTGATTCGTAAATTGATCATAACGAGGAGGTTTTCTTTACCTATGCATGCGAAGGGACAGGGACTTCGTCTCTCTCAATCGGTGTATCTGCGCCACTGGATCCACTTGGAAAACTTAGTAAAGAAGGATAAACATGTCAAGCAGAAGGAAAGAATCCCCCTGATTCTGAGATAGCAAGGCAGCGTTGGGTCGCTCTCATGACGTTGGTAGTGAAATGAAAGCCGCCTCCCCCATTTTGGAGTCAGTTCGTTTTCTTATGTATACGGTACCTCATGCCTATATTTTAGTTGAGGTAAAAGAAGGATTATTGTCTAACGGACGATAGTGTCCTCAAGCCGCATTGATCCTCGTGAAGAGCTGGGAAGCACCTACTATAGGGCTTCGTTCCTTTTACGATCTAGCTTGTCATCCTCGAATTATGATAACTTCTAACCGCAGCCGGAGCCTACGAATGCGAGCACTTCAAAAGACTCCTTAGGGCTGCTACAAGTAAGCGCTTTGGGAGAGAACCCTCGATGTTATTGCTGGAGCCAGAACAAAAACTTGGCAGAAGCACCAGCCAGAAGCCCCTTAGGGTGAGCCACAACCCACTTTATCAGCATTTGTAAAGGTCGATTGGCACCCGCATAAGTTACGACAACTTGAGTACTTTTTCTCCCAAGCAGACCAGAAAGCGGTCTCGATTCGTCCTCCTTTATAGTCGAGTCTACTCTTCTTCGTGTTTTGCTTAGCGATTGACTGTGTAGTGTTCGGGCGGCCAGAGAATCTCGGATGGATTGGATTTTGCAAATAGGTTTTTCCGCCTTGTGATGCATTGCTCATTTTTTTGCTCCAATCTATGACCAGATGGACAGGGGCTGCATAAATACTAATACAGTAAGTACAATGTTTGATCAGCAAGACCGGTCTCCGCTGCACCAGGATACGGTCTTCCCCGGTCGTTCACTCCTCTTCCTTCGCACGGGCATACCAAGCTCTAAAACCTACTTCTCATTCGATCGATGCTTAAGTACCGGTTTGCTTCTACGTCTACGGTTGAACTTGAAGGCCTCGGATTCCTAAACCTGTAGAGCTTGCACGGTGAAGAACAAGTACGTACTTCATACGAAGAAATGGTAGTCGGACTCCTCTGGTTTTCTCCACAGTAGGAGTAAGCATAATCCTAAAGCCGGCCCAATGGGCTATATTTATGTCGATATTCAATACCACCTTGGCGTGCTCAAGCATAACCATACCATTCTAGTCTATCTACTGCCCTTCTATTTGGAGAGCAAGCAACCGAGTCCGTTCTAGGATCAAAACAGGGTAGTTCACGTCTCTCGAGATCGGAGGAAGAGAGTTCACTTTCGTTCGAAGGTGGTCCGTGAGCTCACTCTGGTTAGAATGAATCCCGACAAACAACATAAGATGGCTGTCAATACTCCTTTTTTAGCTTACTTTGGAGACCCCGATCGGCCGGATAAGATGTAAAGACATACAGTCCACCTAAACTACAATTTCAAGAGCGAGCGATATAGGTACCGTTGTATTTTATCTAAGCACGCTAGTCGAAGGAAGAAGTAGTCGAAGAATAGGTTCCACCAGGCTGTAATAGACGATTTGAGCCGGCCTTTTGGTACCATTTCGAAGGTGATTACTTACGCATTTCAGGAAAGCAATGAAGAGAAGGGCATATATATCCTTGGCCCTGCCGTACGACGAAAGCAGTTCTTTAGAAATCAAATCAAGTGAACCATTGGTTTCGCCACAAGGGAGGTACTAGTTATGACTTAGAGAAATAGTGATTGATGCTCAATTAGCTAGGGCTGCTAGTTGACTGTATAGAAAGAATATTGTGCCTCTAACTCACGCCCCTTAGACTCGAAAGTACTAAGGCACTTATTACGGTGAGGCAACGAACCACCATTATGGAAAACCCTTCTATCTAGACTCCCGCCGTGCTTCTAGACTCCCCCCATGCTTCTCGCGAGCAGTGGTTAGTGAGGTACTAGAAACCATCTTTTTTCATTGCCTGAAAGAAAGTAGTATATTAGCGAGTCTCGCAGGTGACCTAGCCGGGTGGGTACGATTAATCTCACAACCATGCTGAATTTGAAAGCATTTCAATCTATCGAAAATCAAGTCAACCGTGGTTGGTATTAACTGGTGGTTTACCTGACTTGTTGTTCAAAACCTTGAGCGAATCAAACCTCTAATGCCTTTTCCATACCTTCTTGGACCTCAAGTCGTCCGTCAAGCTAAAATGGGTGGTTGGTGGTGTTTGCACTTTGACTCAAAAGCACTATTCGATAAGACGCAGTAGAACTGTGCACCCGTTTTTGTTTGAGTTTGAGGCGACCTATACTAAACTATAATAGCAAGGAGAGACAGCAGCTGATACCAGATCATACTACAGTACAGCTAGTGCGTGCTAAAACCCTCCTTGTGTACTAGGCTTATGAATAAACTAAACAGTTGAGACGTCTCTAGTGTAGGTGACAGGGAAGCCATGCTCGTTAGAAGAGAAAACAGATGGTTTGAGCAAGCATGGGTTCAAGCTCTAGTGGATGGGTTTGCTAGCTGAACGCAAGGATAATTCATCTACGTAGCTAGTTGGTTATGGTGGCGGAGAAGCCCCTCTTTAGCTAGATTGGGCTCCTTTACTACTTTATTTCACCTGCCTAAAACCGGTATCTTATGCGTGTTCGACTAGTGGAATTTCGAATTCTCCTTCTTCGCTGGGGTCTACATACGAAAGAATGGAACACTCGACAGCTTCGATACTCAAATAACCAGCTTAGGTTGGGTTAGGAAAACTATGCTTTCCAAGGGAGTAGTTCTTTCGCGCATCTGTTTCTCCATCCGTTCTCTTCACATAAGAAGCCCGCCGCCTACTCCTACTATTGGCTCGGTTGGTCGGTCAAGTGAACCACGCCCAGCAGGTGGGTATGCCGATACCGATAAGATTCCTTTGTTCGACGTACGTCCATATGCTTCAAAACGAGGCTATTATGCTTAAACTAGGGCTCCCTCTGGGTAATTCTACCTATCCGTTTGGACCACGTACCTAGATCAAGTCAATCATTTCCATCTAAGTTGTCCTCAGCTACAGCAAAAACAGAAGAAAGCAACAAGTTCTCCGTTTCCTGTTCCCAAAGGGTGTGAATGGAATCAATAATTATATATATAAAGTTGACGTAAGCTGTATGCATTCGGTGCCCTCAAGTAGGTACGACTATGGATCATTCTATTCCTTTCCTTTAGGTAGTCCTAAAAAGCAAAACGTAATGGTAGAGGATGAAGGAGAAGTTGTTACTTGATAAATTGGCTCAAATGATGAAAGCAAAGAATGAAGTCTGCACCTTTGACTACTGATGAACCGCCATTTCGTTCTTTTCTTCTTTGTTCGGCTTTCACAAGCAAGATACCTTGAAGCAGGTGACAGTCTATAGCCCAGGAGAGTACCATTGCTGACATGATACAATTGGCCTTCCTCTTCTGATTTATTTAGAACTTCAAGCGTTCAAGGCAAGGTTGTGCAATCTCTCGTACCTGCGAGAAAAGGGCTTATTTACTACTTTTTATCGATCAATGGTCCACCGGTCCCATCCAATGAGTGGTATCTGAGTATCATAGTATCATAAGAAAGTGCATTTGTACACCCGCTTATCTTTCTATAGAAAGTGATCTATAAATGATTTTGAGATAGGATGTTTCTTGAATTACCCCAGCTACGTAGAATGGGATAGTGTCAACGTCCTTCATTATAGTACCGAAGATGCTCGTAGGCTGGTCGATGGAAAGGATGGCTTTTATTCAAAGAGATGGAGATCCTGGTTTAGCAGCGGTTGCCCGTCCTTGGGCTTATGTCGAGCTTTAAGCACTGGGAGCAGAGAAATCCTAGGGTTGCTTTGTCTTCCTCTTCTGTTCTTAAATATAACTGAAAAGCATCCTGTTTCTTTAGTTGCCTCAAAGCTCAGGATCTCCCCATGTTTCTTCTGGAGATGTGTCAGTGGCTTTGCAATGATGCCGAAATGGCGAACGAAGCGCCTGTAATAGCCGGCCAAACCTAAGAAGCTGCGGACTTCTTTGACTGATTGCGGAGAAGACCAGTTGGCAATGTTCTTCATTTTTGGGGTTTCAGTGGCAACCCCATGCTGGCTGATAGTATGGCCCAAATAGGATAACTGGCGTTGAGCGAAAGAGCACTTTGAGCGTTTGACTTGCCATTGATCCCTTCTTAACAACTCAAGCACCAAAGACAAAGGTATCACTCGTAAAAGGAGCTCGCATCGTAGTACTAGCTCTTGCGTTAGGTGAAATCCAGCGTTAGGTAGGATAGGCAGGTATTCTAGGGATATGCTCATCCGCTGCCCGCGTAAGGTTCATATCTGTCCAAGGACAATGGTATAAGGTTCGCATCTTCCCAAAGCCGAAGAACTTCTTTGAACTACAGCCAAGGCAAATCTCTAGTATTGGTATCGGGGGCCGGTGTCTAGGGATAGGAGCCGTCAAAAGGAAAGGCGAGAAGCCCAGGCTTTGATGACATCCCGACCTGTAGAAAAAGGATCAAGCAGAAGGAAGATCTGCTAAAGATTTTGATGCCTTGCAAAAGCGAGTCCTAAAAAAGGAAGTGGGTTGGGCTCTTATCTTAAGTGGGATGTTCGGCCATTGGTTTCAGCACTGACCGTAAGTCTGAATCTGATTAAACTTAAGTGCCTTTTACTTTGGTTCGAAAGATGACCGTCCCATTAGCCAGCCTCATCCACAGCTTCGCTAGATTTCTTTGATCTCGTGCATTTGCAACGCGGTGCTCGTAATTTCCCCAAGAGGTTGCTATGGCTCATCAGGTCTAACGGACTTTCGTCCTTCGACTCCTATAGGCGGCTTCGCTATCGCTCCTGACTTAGTATAGAAACCGGTATAAAAGACAAGTGCTCACCCTCAACTCCAAGGAATGGGAGTGAAATTCATTCCATTCCGTATAAGTAAGTTGATATGATAGGCTTTTCGGCACATCCTATGAAAGGCTCTCACCTAGCAGGCCTCTTTGACCCAGTGCTGGTACATTCTACAGTGGGAACCACCTGCCCCAATTGCTTATCCATTCAGTAGAGGATGCCCTAGTTCGAACCATACTTTTTAGAAAGCTAGTTTTCTTGTTTTGTTGAAGAAGGCGAAGGGTCTAGACCTGACGGGGGAGAAAAAGGGCATGTTTTGGCGAACCATAAACGGATGAACCGCGCTTAGCACTGCCAAATTCGCCTTATGTAATACATTTGACATAGGATTTCGAGTGGGACTGAACAATTTCCTATTTTGATATGATGGAGAATCAAAATGAAGCGAATGCGTAGGCGCAAGCTGAGTCAAACTAAGTTTTTGCATTTCCATGATCTGGAACCCTCCTGTTCTTTCTCCTTCTTTACTTCTTATCTCTTATCCATCGCCTTGCTATTCTTTATTATATATCATCTCATTTGTTCCATTCTGGCCAGAGGGTTTAGCGCAAAGGACAAGAAGGCAGGAGCTGGTAGACAATTCAGCACAAATGCTAGGTGCACGAATGCTATCGAGTACAGTGGGAAGGTACTCACGCTAAACAGACAGTGACGCTGGCTCCATACCGGATATGATTGGTATGGTAATATGACTGCGGTCCACTGGTGAGGAAATACTATTCAGTGGTTAGGAATCCATTCCTTTCTAAGGAAGGTCTATAAGAACTGTTTCTTTCCGAGGTTTCCCCGAGGACTGGGCTAACTTGAATCTGTTTACTTTACTTCTATTTGAAACCCCATATTATCATATAGAAAGAAACGTTGTCCGTTGCGTTTAGATATTTCACTGATGCGGGGCGGGGAATCGAGTCTATTCTGGAGTGCATTTCCCTAGCGGACGAGGTGATTGATGCACGATCTTGTCAAATTGATTGATTTAGCTGGCGACGAAAAAGAGCACGAAATGCAACTGGAAAACGCGTATGAAAAGTACCTTCGTTGATGAGATGCTTAACATGTCGATTCATTTCATCTTGTTTATGAATCAGTACCAAATCCCGATCAAACTAGAAATCAATGTTTTCGCTTTCCACTCTCAAATTATCATATAGAAAGAGTTGCTGTGATGAGACCATTCTCGATCGATAAGATGGCGGAGCCCATGAGGACTGCAAGAGTGCCATTCCATCGTGTGAAGGCCGCAGTTTCGGTAAACCAAGTCGTTGTAAGACTGAGATTGTCGCATCTCTCGCGTCAATGAGTCTTTTTAAAAATGACGAAATAACTCAGTTGGTAGAGCGGTGGATCAGTCTAGCGAATATCAAGGTGCGTTTCTAGCTCATACCAGATGTCATTAGATCGATATCACTTAATCAATTCAATCATTATGCACCTGTTGTTGAAGGTTATCGAAATATCTCATTTCTCCTGACAAATGATATACAGCCATATGTATTTGACTTATTTGCTAATGATGATACATTTCGCAGTGTAGCTGATTTAAAGAAATACGAGCCTGAGAAAAAAATACATCAAAAATGTTTTACAGGTTTTTTCACTGCCATGATCATTTGTATGTATTTAACATCAGAATTTTTTACAGGTAATACTTGTGTGAGTGGATAACCTCATGCTACTGTTTTGAAACATGTGATAGAAGCCCACTGACCCACTCTTCTATCCCACCGAACCCACAACGGTTGTCATTCGGTGGCCTCATGATCCCCTTAGGATCACTACTAACCTAATGTACGATCTTCCTTTCATTCCTCCTCTGGCTCTGGATTTTCATTTTGTGAAGCTTGCCGTTCTTTCAACTCTTCCTCTTCTTCGGATTTAGATACTACCTCATCCTCATCTTCCGCCGGTTGGTTGAAATCTCTTTTTCTCGGAGCAACAGATTCTAAAGATTCGCCGGGCAAAACGTTAGACCCGACCACGACGCTATTAGTATTAGATGCGGGAGAGGCTGGCGGCTCGGGTACATCCTGTACAGGAGAAGCTGGGTCGAGCCCGGAAGAAGCTGGTTGGTTCAGATCAATTTCTGGAAAAACCGGTGGATTGGCGAAGGGAACTTCGCGGATACCCTCTTGGGTAACAGACGGCTCGCTAGCAGATGGAATTTCTGGGCTAACTGGCGGTTGGTTATAAGGACCCAACACTGAGGGTTCACCATCATCTGATAGCGTTGGATTCACGTGTGGGGCCTTGGAGGTTTTATCCTCCGAACGGGAAGGAGTTTCATTTTCCATCACGGTTCCCCCGAGGGGAGCACAGCGGTCACGTCCACTCAGGGTTTCTTCCAGAATGGCTCTCAAAATATGAGAAACAGATGGGAAAAGCGATAGAATCCATTCCATAGCTTGCTCTGGTCCGATCCAAGAGCAAGAGGGATCTAAAAAAAAGGTTGCTACTAACAACGTAGTTAGAGTGAGAATAACCCCAAAGTAAGATGGTCCTCCTTTTGGGGAAGAGGTTGAGAAGGAGGCCGCTCTACCGGCTTTCGTAGTCACTGTGACTCCGAGAGATTTGGTTTTTCCCTTATTAATAGAACTCTGTTGTTCCATAATAACTGTTTTCATCACCGAATGACAAAAGAAATAGACGAAACTTAGACTATCCCCGGAAGGGATGGTATAAGTCGTTCGGCTATACGATTGCCATCGGATCGTAGAATCACCTAAGGATGCTATAGGTATTTGTGATCGATCAGCTTCCAGTATGGCCGATGACTTTCTATCTGCATTCAGAATAACCACACAATCAGGTTGTTGGTTCAGCCCAAAATGGATCTGTTTCTTTCTTGAACGGAATTTCTTTTTATTTGCAAAAGAATTGGTCAAAAACGCCCCGATCTTCCATTGAGAATCATCGAAACAATGCTCATTCACATTTCTCAAATAGCTTCTTAAATAGCTCGCCATTTCTTCCATTATCTCTAAATCAAATAAATGATTGGTCTTTAAAAAGAAGGAACGGCCTTTTTGACGACTGGGAGATCCTATAAAATGAAGAGCGGTTCGTAAACAAATCAGTGTCTTGTCTGAATCGAGAATAGCAATTCCATTTCTTGAACCACGGATATAGACTTTGAAATGGTGATAAGCTACCCGACGGCCGAGATGTGCATTCGTATAAAGTAATTTCGTACATACTATCGAAAGGATTGTCATTTCCGGTTTTTGTTTCCTGAGATACAGGTGGTAAGTAAGAGAATCGAATAGGTTAGCTGCTGATCTTCTAACCACTCAGAGTCAGAGTCAACATCAAAGGTGGTGACATAACCAGTAGTTCGAGATGCACTGACCTTGGCCATTGCCTGCTAACTACGGTCATTATATGTCAATTCGGATCGCACACCGGAAGCAAAGATCAGGGGATTGCCAACTTGAATGAATGTAATCCGGTTACGGTGAAGGTTTAGACTGAGGCAAGGGAAAGAAGATGCTATGGGAATGTTTGGAATGAAAGGACATCTGGGCTCTTTAGAGAAAGGCGAAGTCTCTACTTGTTAACCATGGATGCCAGTGAGATTGACTTATAGAGTGAAGAACAAGCCCACTTTCCATATCCCTTTCGTCCGGATGCCTCATTCTTCTTCGAAAAATAAGTGCATTTGGCCATTGTGTTTTTCCTACTTTCGTGGGCATGCATGGTTTTCAATAGATAACCCTAGGCCTTCTTCGTTTCCCCACGGGCATTCACTTCTCTTCAAGCTCGGGATTAGCGAAACATGGATCCGATGCCCATCTCTTTTTCCACTTTGCAAGGCTGAGAGACTTTACCAATTGATAAACAAAAGCATGAGCAGGATCAGCAGGGGCAAAATCGAATAAAATGGCTTATTTGCACCTTTCTTTGGTAGGCAACGAATCTCACGGAATGTGGTAATCTTTTACAGATGTGAATTCTCGCTTTAACGCTTCGATAACATACTGAGAATCAGGTATCTTCGGCACCGGGGTGGTTGTTAAGCGAGTCCTGGTCTAGTCGATTGCAACAGGGACACGAAATGTTGAGGAAATTTATGCAAATCCTCCAGTCAATAGGGATGGCATCCCTTACACAGCCTATGATGGGGCTAATCCAGGATGGTATCAACTCAACATAGCGTAGCGTTGGAATACTCGTCGAGAATAGTACTACCGAGAAGTTAGGTAAGCGTTGCCAATGGCCAAAGACTGGCCAAGAGAAAGCTCCCTCCAAGTGCCCAATTATCTATAGAATCAGTGGATCCCTCTCGAAGGGGAGCATCAAGCATTAAAATACGAGCTTTCTTCTCATTCAATTCCAGAGCTTACTCGCAGGAATTCTCTTCAGCAATCCTTCTCACTATGTCGGGAAGTCCCTCTTTTGAGCTATGTTTTTAGAAAAGAAAACTACAGGCATTACCGGTGACAAAGAGGCGGGAAAACGCCATGCATCTCGTAGTTTAGCATGAACAGGTTTCGAGTACGTATCCCTTTCCAATCTCGAGTCACTTCACCTCCAATCATAATATTTCATCTATCTCGGCGGCTAACAGAACGAACAGACAGTATCATATACTTTCATTTACAAGATTTGACTCGATTCAAGTAATGTAGCAGCGGCTGAAAAAGTGAGTCTTGTTCCCAGGTTTCATTGGATTTCTTGTATTTTTCCATAGGTACATTCCACTATTCGTCAATCTAGAGAAAGCATACTTCATAATCCGATTGGGGGTAAAATATAGATCGATTTTTTGCAATATCTATATGATACTGATACCAATGGGGAGATTCAAAGACAAGGAGGCAGCCAAACGCAGTAAGCGACAGCCAATACTGTTTCTAGGCCTCTAGTCATAGCGAGGACAGACGAATGCGAATCGTAACTATACTATAAGAAAGAGATACTCCAACTTGAACTTGAGGGGGAGTAAGATCCATTAGTAGACTGTTCTGGAAAGAAAGTTCCATATTCATTCAATCTGTAAATGATGAGGTCCATCCGGGAAAAGAAAAAGAGGGCACTAACTGGAAAACACACCTACTAGAAGGGGAATGAGCTCCCTATTGGGAGATTCCACTTGAAAAACCAATCTAATAAAGGGAAAACTCATGAGAATTGTCTTATTATGGTGATGCGATAAGCCAGTGTCCCTGTTGCAAGCACCAATACAAGTTTGGCAAGCATAAGTTTATATCACAAAAGACTTGTTGTAATCAGGAATAGCCAGAACTGGGCTCATTGCTGTCTTCAAGATTACTCTAAAAAGGGAGTTCAGACGGGTTGCTTGTTCAATCAAAAGGTTCCTTCATTTCCTAAGTAACGGACACCCTAAGGTGTTTCGGTTCGACCTGCAGTCGCATCATATCAAAAGAATTGAGTTAATCAAAATTCTCTCTCTGCACTGACACATGGTAAGAAACCATCAAAGTATCCATAAAATGCATATGAATGAGTTTGGATGGAATCCGCCATAGACAGTGGAACGCTTTCTTCATTTAGTTCGCTCAGAGGCCCTACTTCCTTCAATTCATGGGCTAAGGCGTACTGTGCCTTCGAAGGCTCCACTCCAATAGTACTTAAAGTACAAATCATGGGAAACGGGACCTCTTGTCGAGTAGCGATTGCACGGCTTACTAGAACCCAACCCAGGTTTGGTACCTTTTGCGGGGAATCTATCGACGACCATGCCTTGAACGCACGAAATGATGAAAAGAAAGTGCATCCTATCCTGCTGCTGTAGCTAACGCGTTTAAGTATCCACTTGAGGATAAAAGTGATATGTAAAGCATCCGGTGACGGAACGGATGATTTCTTCCCAATTTCCCACCCCTGAGTATGCCATTGAGCGCTCGGGGCAGCTAAATTGATATAGTGGGGACCTCTGAATGTACTACGCTTATCTTCCCAAAGAAAGCAATTTCCTATCTACGGGATTCGACTCACAATTGCCCTAACCTCAGATAAACAGTACTTGATATTTCGGGGGACGGGCAGCTACCACCACCCCTAAGGTCAGTTCTGTTCCAAGAAAGAGAAACTTCTACTTGCCCTGGCGAGAACCACGCACTTTTCTCTAGGATTAATTTAGTAGATTAGAGTACCCGCGTCGAGCTGTTCCAAATTGGATCTGTTGTTTGTGGAATGATAGGAAAATAACATAAAAGAAGAGGTTGACATGGCCACGTGATACATTCTACTACAGAGGAGAGGCAAGGATCCGCGGTTCGTAGCTCAATTCGATTCCCTCGTGTAGTCTTCTCTAAGCACTCGAATATTCGTATCAGAGTAACAGAAATGTGAGGATGCTGAACCCACCCCACGGTTGTTGAACCGAAAGCCGAAACCGCATCTCAATCTTTTGAACCTGTTTTACCATGGGGCCTTGAAATGTAGTTGAATCTCTTGTAGATCCTTCCTTTGTTTCTTCTGAGATAGCTATATAGCATTCAAATTCTTAATATGATACTGTATACAACCATGCACTCACATCCAGTAAACCTCTCCCAAATAGACATCTGTATAGAAAAAAGGAGAGTGGTCCTAGCCCAAATATCTTCAGTATCACGGCTGGGCCAAGGCATACCTATGATTGGCGCGAGCCTGGGTCCATTGATACTAGATTTCCTTATGCTTAGCTAGACTACTGGATTCTTTATTTTATGCAAGGCATATTCAACTAGCGAGATTCGCTAAGAAGAAGAGATCCGATAGGCTGGGCGCGAGACAACTCCAGCGCCTCAAGGCGCGCCACAACCCATTTTATTTGCATTTTCAGCTCGATTAAACCTCCCGATAAGGTCCACCCATTATCGACTAGTTAAATGAGGATTTAGGTATAGGAATGTTATAAAAGAATATTTAGATACAGGTCCCTTATTCAGACTGTACTGAGTAAGATTCATTGAAGAAATGCTTCTCCGAAGCAATAAGTTTGTGGCACAAGCATAGTCTTCTGCTAACCCCCATCTTTCTATTAAAACGAATGTAGCTAACGTGAACTAAAAGCAAGCTCTTGTTCTAGGAAGTCGAAATTGTTAGTTGTTGCTAGCTTGAACTGAGTTGTTCCTGTTGGTGCTAGGGTTGCCAAGGGAGTTGTAGCGAGATGCTGCTAATGCAGCTATTTCTGATGTCCGGACGATGCAGCGGAAGTGAAAAGAAAAAGATATGATGCTTAGACCGTTCAGTTCAGACAGGGATGATGGATTTATAGATATAGGGTTTATTTGAATGTCTGGCCAAATGCTTACTTTCGTTATGCTTGTCCTGCAAAGCTGGATCTATGGTTCGGTTGCTTTGAATGTCTGTTCCGCCTCTGACCCGGCCCTTACCTCTTTCTTTACTCGGTTTTTCGCAGGGGCATCGAATTATTTGACAAAAGAAACGCCAGTTTCAAAAGGAATGGCACCGAAAGGTGTCAGATGATGATTGAACTGAACTATCTGAATCTGAAACCGCCGACCCGACTCGTGCTTTTTTTGACTCCGCTTTTGCAGGATCCTGTGAGGCATCGAATTCTTGGGCAAGTCTCTTCTTGCTAGTGTTGTACGCGTTTTATTCCTTCGCCCGACATGCTTTCGTGATAAAAGAATCATAGCAACATAGCGTGAGGTTCCATAGGTTGATGAGCCTGATCAGTCGTGTAAGCTATTTACTACAGCCGTCTTAGATGGCCCCAGGTATCCTCTTCGGCTTGATCTTTCCTTTGCTTCGATCGCCAACTTGTATATCGCTTGCTTTCCATATTCCACTTTGACTTTATTTAGTATTGGCTTAAGGCTGTTGGTTCAACCGACTATAAGAAGTTCAAGAAGGGGTCCCGGCTCGGGGGCGGGGGTATCTTACCTCTTTTCCTCTGCGTTCGTGACAAGCTAGTAGGCACTCTTGTGTGGGTTGGCTCATTCCCCCGGAAAACGAATATTAAGAAGATAGATACCATTCCGTCGATACTAGATTCATTCTTTCCGCGAGGGCCTCTGCTTCTCTCTGTTCGGTGGGAGAGTAAGAGTATGGTAGTTGTCCTTCAGCATCTCTCTCAGGCTCAATGCCATTGCTCGATATGATGCTTCTGCTTTCCTAAAACTTATGCCTTTCTATATTATGGCATAAAGTGCTATGTGGCGCTTGATGACATTTTGTTCAATGACTCTGATCCAGACATGCCACCGCCAAAGAGGAGGAAACCCTCAAAGTCTGCTTCATCTTCAAAGGGAAAGGAAAGAAAGCTGAATCTTCTAGCAGAAGAAAGTCTACAGCCCCAAAAAGACCAGTCAATCCTAAGAGGAGTGCTGCAGCAAAGAAAAATGCTGAGAAAAGAAGGCTTATCAGAGAAGAAAGAGAAAAGGAACAAAGGCTGATGGCAGAGTATAAAGCTCAGGTTCAGAGAGAAAAACTGGAAGCAGAACAGGCCAAGAAAAGGGAAGAAGAGGAATTAGCAGCACAGAATCACTTCGTTTCAGCATGGAGCTAGCTCGCTTTGATTTGTGAATACCTAATATATCGTTTGGTTCGGAGAGTAGAGCCCTCCAACTTCGGCGAGAGGTAAAAGAAACTGAACTATATATGATATAAGAAACAGAGTGAAAAAAAAAAAGAAAGATGTCTGATTCTGTCGTAGAATGGGGCCGGAAAAAAGTAGAAAGCTTTTTCGTTTTTTCAGAGAGTAGCAGCGTAAGCTATGCCCCTGTGTAATGTGTGGCCGGGGGAAGGGAAGATCATGGTACATAGCTCTGAACAAACAAAGCTAATACGACGCCTGACGGAACTCTTTTTTCTTTTTTCAATTTGCATTAGAGTATTTTTCCTGTTGAAAAACGAAGAACCTTTTTTTGTTGTTACAGTTCCTTAAGCATAACCAGTTACGACCACTGATCCATATATATCCAGCCGATACGAGGGTTACTGTCTGACTACCTAAAGTTGCATATCCAAGTATAGATCCCTAGAGAAGAGAAGCAAAGGTATAAGCCAAGACCTGTAAAGCCACACACACACCAGAAGTCGATCCAGCTTTTGATATAGGCTACGCAATTGAGGATGGATGTTATTGCACCACCACTAGTTGACCACCAATAGCAGTTGTGAAACCAGTAGCTCTAGATTGATAGAGCCGGACTTGCTTCTTTTCTGGTCAATCAAGATCGTAGCATAGACAGTCTTGCTTACTATTCTCCTCCATCTAAGGAAGATGAGGTTGATGGTAGTAGCCTAAGCGCTAAGAAGCTTAAATCATGCTACTTCAACTATATGCTTAATAGCTCGATCGCTTTGTTTTGTCTGGATCGATCTAGTCTCGTTTAGTTACTACTCGACCAACCATGCTGTTCCTAGTGGTGCTATGTATGCTGCTGTTACTAGCGTTAGTAATTTCTTTTTCCTTCTTTAAGCAGAGTGCGTTTTTGTTCCATGCATGGTGGAAGGGGATTTAACGCAAGGTCATGGTGGTCTTTGATTATGGATAAATGCAATCGACTGACGTCTAATTGGAGAGAGTACGGAGTTGGTAACTGATCATGCATGATTCCATTTCCTCCCCACGTAAAAGGCGGGTCGTCGTCCAATTTCCCGGTCATTGTTACGCTCATGGATTGGCCTGGTACGTACATTGCCGTTAAAGGGCCAGCTAGCAGGGGATAAACATTGGCATGCTCCTCAGTGGCAAAGAAACAAGCTAGCACATATATAGCACTTGTACGTACGACAAGCGACAAGCTTGTGACTCTGACAACCGGCGAATAGTTTTCAGATGAAGCTATTTATTGACTTTATGAAAAGAAAGTAAATTGACACTTTATGTCTCTCTTTCGAAATTGAAACTTGAAAATAGTAGGAAACGGAAAGCAAGAACGAAGTAGGCGAGGAAAGGCATACATAGGTCAGAAAAGTATGCATGGTCGTCACGGGTAAGGATTCTCATTCCAGCATTCTTGGGTCTAGTTTTGTTTGGACTTGGGCTTAGATGTAGTGGGTTCTTGGGCCACTGCTTTACCTTTATCAACCTTAGAAGGAGCATTAGTCTTTGACACATCAATCAACCCGGCGTAGGAGCATGGGATTTGGACACATCAGCACCAAACCTGTTGTTGAAGTCGAGTATGAGCTTCTATCCAATCGAAAGAAGAAGCAAAGGCTTTTCGCCTTATCTTTGCATTTAAGTTCTCGAAAGGAGAATTGGAGGCTTTACACCTATCTTTTCTACTTGCTTTTCGTTTTCTAAAAACAAGAGATCTAGGAAATGAAAGGAATTCATTATCGATAAGCTGTGGGTAGAACAGCACAACGATAGAAACATGAGGAAAATCGTCTTCATCAATTGATATTTAGCAATTTAGTCTATTTTCTAGGCTTTCAACAGGGAAGAGATAAGATATTGTTACTGGGCTAGGATGTTCATTTTGGAAGGATCTCGGATGAAGCTCCAGAGTTCTTGACCAGTGGAGTCAAGTGGAGAAGGCGTTACTTGATAGGAAAGCTTATTTTTTTAGCAGGAATTGTTGTTGTTTCAGCGCGGTAACGAAGGATGTCTTTCTACCTGCACTTGACCCCGGAAAGTTGTGGTGTTTTCTATCTTAGAGGATGAACCACGCCTTTATGCAAAGGCGATGCCGAAGAACATAAGCGGTTGTTTAAAACAGTGGCGGCGCATCCGCCTCCAGAGTCTTTCTAGGTTTGTTCAATATCATTTATATGTCATATGTCAAGGGCTAAATATACGGTAGCCGATTATATACTTCGCGTAGGGCGAAGTTTGTCCCAGTTGGTAGTTATATATAGGTATAGCTGGAGCCCTAGACAGTCTAGCCATATATCATATCATGGGTTGTGGGCTACTCTGGAAGGAGTGGTGACCCAGCGCGATAGGTTGCTTTTACTATTACAAGACTGGCTTCCTGGTCAAGTCAGCCTCCTTGAGTTTGTCTTACGGACGGAGTGGGCTTTTCCCCAGGGGGTCTAGTTTTCAGGCAAGTAGGCCTATTGAGATGCATATAACTACCTTTTTCATCTTATCACCCCGCCTAGCGACTTTGCAAGCATTAAAGGCTAGGCACCTAACAGCGGTTATTCCTCCAACAGGTTATTCTGGGTTACGCTAAACCTTCAAGCCTTCTACCAGCAGATGAATACTTAATCTATCCCCTCTGCGCACGGAAAGGGAAAGCTACTCTTCCAGAGTATATGCCGAAAATCCTATGTTTGGAGTGACCATGAACACACTGCTTTAGACCCTTCTTTCGTGAGACAGTTGTGATTCCGCTTTCATGTTTTGGATTGAGCTTTGTCACTCTTTCTATGCCTCTTTATTTTTCTTGGCCCACAACACACACGCGGCGCTAAGGTTCCCGTGGCAACTGAACTAGGATTCGAAGCCAGGATGAGCGGATCTACCGCTCCAGGTCCTTTCCTATTCTTATACTAATATGTGCAAGTTCCTTGCGTTTAGAACTAGAACGTGAGGCATAGTAATGGCGCATGTGTGATATGATATTCTATTGATCCTGTTTAGGCTGCTTTAGGAAAGCACTCAAGCAGGAATGGAGAAAATGTCTTCTGCTGCTATCTTATCTGCTAAAATGGACAAAATCTTCTCTTCTTCTCTATGTCACTAATCAGAGTCGGAGAGACCCATGAGACTTTCTTTTCTCCCGGCAGGCTCTAGCGCTACGGCAACGCTTATGGCTGCAATCCTAACTGCAATGGCCCTCGCGGATTTAGTGCACCCAATCCATTAGGGGTTCCTGATAGTGAGATTCCTCTAGTCAAGTCTAAGGATTGAGTATGAGGGATTTCATCCAGTCTGTTTCCATTGCGGAATGTATGGTCACAGAATAGACTCATGCCCCGGCTTATAGTATGCTGCTTGGAAGGCCTTGGATTCACACGTCTGGTGCTGCCCCGTCTTCTCTGCATCAAAGAGTCAAGTATGCTGTTGAGGGCCATGTGGTAACTGTAAAAAAGAAACTTTGTTTGTCACTAAACCTGCTGCATTCCCGTATATTGAAGCCGCTGAAGAAGCTATTGAGACTTCCTTCCAGTCACTCTAAATTTGGAATGCTAATTCTGTTTCTGAGGGTTCCACTATGCCCAAAGATGTCTGAAGCTTCGAAGATGGTAGCAAGATTTATGCTGAACAGCCCATATCAGAAAGGCAAGGGATTGGGCAAGAACTTGCAACGAATATTCGCCCCAGTGGAACTCCCTTCTGCTGATGAGAGATTCGGGCTAGGATATGAGCCCAAGAAAGGAGACAAAGAGAGAATCATTCAGGAAAGAAGAGATAAGCGATTGGCCCATCTAGAGGGGAAGGGAACCCCAACACCAGCTACATCTGCAAACAATAAGGTCCTGAGAGGTGGAGGAGGGCCATCCCAAACATGCAACATATCCTCCATTTCTGCTCCGGTCAAAGAAAGGGTTCAGGTTTGTAAAAAGGACTGTTCGTCAGTCAGGCTATCCCATGTTAGCAATAACAGCTTTGGGATCTTTCCTGTTAATGATGAATAGCTTGCCTCAACAGATAATAAGAATTCTTTCTATTCGGTATAACAACCGGAAAACGAATCGATCTAGATGCCCCGCTCTTGCCATCTTTGAAGGAATTGAATCATCAACTGACTTACTTGAGGAATAAATAAATCAGCTGCTTTCGATTCTTGTCTATCGGATTCTATTGAGAAGAAGGGACAACCATCCATCCTCCCCGAAACTAGTTTAGTGCCTGAACGAGATTGCTGGCACTTATGACGAGAAAACAAACTCTTTCTTCTGAAAAACTACATATCAAAAGCTAGTAGTGTACCCTTAGTGCCGTAGTGCCAATCTACTCCGAAAGAACAAGCTTCTTTGCAAAACTACTTCATACTATATTACTTGCCGGCATAGATAAGTAGTTGATAGGCTGCTTTATCTTTCTATCTACTAGCAGGCTTGACCTACTATACTTGATTGTTTGCATGCCGAAAGAATATTCTATGAGCCTATATTCAAGCAAAGACAAAGCAAGTAGTGCTCCTATCCCACTGAAACAATAAGCAAGACAGGGCCCTGAAATCAATGGAAAGTCTTTTTAGAAAACTCTAGGTGAATGGCCTAAGCAAGTACTGAACTTCAATCCAGCATTCTCACTCTTGTTTTTGTCGCTCAATCCAAAGAAAGAAATAGGAATACGAATCCTCATCCCCAAAGCCCGGGTCCTAGACTACTACGAATGGAAAGATTTCTACGGATATCCTTCGTATCAATTTGATAATGCTTATCACCTCCTTCTGAGCTATTCCCACGGTGCCTGAGCAGTTGCCATTGAGAATGTAGTGGGTGACTTAGCACAAGCAGCGCGTAACAGGTCCTTTGCAGATGTAAGTACCTGGATTTCTGAGAAGTGGGGTGGGCTGGCTATCTATATTATGTCCCCATAAAGAATAAAATAGACTATTGATAGAATGAAATCATTCTGCACTTCATTAAGCACAGTACTATATGTCCAATTGGGATGAATTCAGTAGGCAATAGATTGACTGATTGAGAGGGCGGAGGAAAGCTACGCATACGTCGAGCTAGATCTTAGCTGCACAGTGCTCATGAGTGAATAATCGCAAAGAATCCATGGATTTCTTTTCCTGCTTGCTTGATTCACATGAGCTCTACGAAAGGAAGCAAACTGGTCATTATCCATCTTAGGGCTCGAGCTAACGGATCAATCACTTGATTTCTTAATAACAAAGATAGCCTGCTGGTCAATTGTCAGGTTATGTAAGATCAGAATAGTGGAGTGAAGACTGTGAACTGAACATCGCACTACCGATAGGCGGCCCGGTGCTTCAACAGGAGCATCCTCTATTCCACCGGCAGGAGAGTTTAATGGCACGGGAACGCCATACTGCAGACATCGAACCAGGCCCTTAGGATGATTGTTCCTCCGGTAGTCATCTTGTTACACGCGTGTTTGGATCTACTTGTGCTCGCCTGCACCCAGCGACAAAAGGAACTATTTAAGGAGTTCAAGTTCGTATTAAGGAAGGACGGTGCCCTCAAGCCTTCGGCCTACATCCATTCATAGCACTACGCGGATCCTTTATGTCTTACTAATCCTGCAATCGAGCAGCAGGAAGAACTTCGATAGTACCCAGCGTCGTCCCTAAGCTAAGGCTTTGATGAGGCACATTGAACATTATTTGGTGCATTCTAAGGAAAGGGAAAGCATTTCGTACTTACAAGTTAGCGAAGCAAGCGCCATCGATGTTAGGGTTAGCTATTTACTTATTATCCAGAATAGATAGAAATGAATAAGATGCAAGGTGGTTGAACGAGTCAAAAGACAGCAGATCCCGAGTAAATAGACAGCTGGGTCCCTGGCATAACTACTAATCAATCTCATGTCTTATGCATTGGAATAGCACTTAAATGAACACCTTTTTGCTATATGTCTCAAAAGTACTTGCATAAGGTATACTATGTGAGGCAAGGGTATTTGATTATCAGTAAGCTGCTTCTCTGTCTCTGTTCTCGAACTTCAACACGGAATTATCTATTATCTGATGGCCGTTGCACTCTTTGTCTTGGGATTTGATGGAATGCTGTTTAGCTAGGAAGCCGGCACTCTCTGTCAGACCGCGTACCGTCGTGCCTGGCGCAGCATACGTTATCCAGCCTAGTTGAACATCTCTATCAGCTTCCGAACAAGACGACCCAGCGCAACACTACGCCCTATTGCAAGCGTTGTAAACAATATATTAGGAAAGCAAGCTCACGTAACTACATTCACATATCTTTAGTAAGTGAACAAAGCGAAAGCAACTCTACTTATCTATCTACTTCACACATGAGAAGTTCTGTTAGGAATCGAATATCTGGGCTTGCAATAGATCAGTTCATGGCATTACATTAGTTGCATCATTAAGCAAAAAGGAGCAGAAGAGGTTCCGAGTTGCGTCTTCCGATGAAAAGTAACGAATTGATCGATTTTAGCCTTGGATTTGCCAACCAACGACTATTCTTTGAGCCGCAAAGCGGTGGTGATTGAATTGAATGAATGCCATTGCTCTCGATTGAATGCCTCGATTCCCAGCTGTACCTACTTCTTTAATTGGATGTCCTTCTTTCTAGTTTACGTTGTATTTCAAAGAAGGCTGGCCTTTATATTAGATAGCAATCTGAACCCTCGATTGTCAATTCAGCTGTTTCTTTGTCATCAAGAGGAATATTCACGAAATCTCCCACCCTAACCATCCAACAATGCTATCCATTGGCAGCTAAAGAAGGACCATGTGAATTTGTTGATCATGATGGCTGCTTTCCCGCCACTTCGGACTCTCTGGGGCTAATGTAACTGCTTCGTTCGCGTACAACAAGAACAGATATGACGCACAAACCGGATACCTATTGATCTCGCCACTTTACTACAATTTGATTTCTCGCTGGGCCAACGAACTATAAGTGCGGGCTGAGTTCGCTTTGTTTATATACTTCCATTCTTTTACTTTATAGATAAGATCCTTAGTGTAGTCAGTAGGGCTACCGCTAACTTCGATAAGAGCCACTCCAACCACAGCTTATCAAAGCTGGTCTTGCTTTGCTTGTAATAAAAGAAAAAGCTATTTGTGATTTTCCCTACCCACAAGGCTTACTATGTATTTTTTGCACTAAAGTGAACATACAGGTGATCCAGATACGAAACCAATACACCGAATGATCAAAACGCCCCAAGGCCATAGTCTTCGAAAAACAACCTGCCGGAATGGTTGATGGAAGTAGTTCATCAAGTTGAGCTTCTGCTGGGGACCGCAAAGGGCGTGGGTCTCTTTTTTCTAACTTCTATCCACCCAGGGAACTCTTATTCTATTTTATGGAATCGAAGAAATAGCTAACTAAGTCCGTGGAGGAGAACTTGTTTTCATCTGCTGCCAACAGATCATCTGGATCTTCTATATTATTATATAGAATCAATTTCTCACTCATTGAGGAGCAAGAATGTCGTACCATTAGGGAAGTGGCCGTGGCCTTGTCTTTTATGTGAAAAGATCCCGCTAACCTAAGCCACAATACAACAATTCTCGCGACCCAAAAATGCAGTGCAGCGTGCAAGAAATGGTGGATTTCTTTCGCCAACAAGAGCATTGTTCTAATTGGAAGGAGTCTGCATCTAAAACAGATAGGAAAGGAAAGTATCAAGGTGGCTTGGATGAAGTAGGGCGGGATATATGGGCTCGTTTTAAGGCTGCTTGCCCTCCATTCATTTACCATCGCAAGGATATCCTTATCCAAGACCCATTGTGATTGATTGTCCCTGGCTGCTGACCCCAGCCGCCTTATCTTTAAACTCCCCGCTCAACTAGCTAGTTAGTGCTACTCAACCTCTGCCTCTTACGCGTACAAGGAAAGATAGCTCCGGGTACTGGATACCCAAGAGGTGGCTATGCCGTGGACGTGAACTCAATTCCTTTTGATAAAGGTGAGAAGCGGACTTCGATTGTAGAGCTACTAAATGAGATCAAGAAAACCCACTAAGGGACTTCGAGTGTCCAAGGTACACCAGACACTAGAGACGGCGTTCTAACGTAGGTAGATAAACCCAGTGTTCTGGTATATTAGGTGCTTCCAATCCCAAATTACATCGTATTATGAAATTGGCATAGCAGCCGAGGCTGAAGCCCATTCACATGGGTTCAATTCTTTTGTGTAAAGCCTTTTGTTCACTGGTCTTCACTTCAAGCAATTCCATTAGTCCAAGTCTGCTGCGGTAATAGGAGATAAGCAATTGGTGGTCGTAGGCTCACTCACCTCTAGCTCTTTTTCTTTGCGATGACCCCGTCCTTGTTGAACATCCGTCCTCTAGCAAAAAATCTATCTTCTCCTGTATGTAGCAGCAGTGGCATTCGACTTTGAAGTACCGGGAAAGGCAGATAAGTTTAGCCTCAATAGAAATCTCTTTATAGCCTGAAGTTGGCTTACTTAATTCCTTTGAGCTTCCCCTTAGTTAGTTTTCCGGTAAGCTAATACGGGCGCAGGTCTAGTTAACGTTCAAGCAGAATCCCCATCAGACTCTCGTTTGTTGGTTGGGATGGGATCTTAGGAGAGAAAGGAAAGCCCTGAAACAAAGTGAGCCTACGGGAGGGTGTCAAAATGCCTCCAAGCCTGTGAAGCAAGTTCTAAAGATAGTTTGAAAGCCCACTGCGGAAAGGGTTTTGACCAGCTAGTCAGATTGCCCCGGGTGTGTTACGCCAGAAAGTTCCTCAATCCTGTGCCTGTTCCCGAGCGAGTCAGTCCCATTTCGATGACGAACGACACGATGTGTGCCTCCATAGAGCTTCCCATTTAAGCATTGCCCATCGGCTTGAAGAGAAGTTAGTTACCCATTCGCATTCTTGCCACATTGTTCATTGGTCTATTCTAAGATGGGAATCCATTTTATGAGAACAATCCGTATTCAAATCATAAATAAGTCTGATACCCCACTTTTACACGACATCTATATTGGTACTATGTCCGTCCTGGTCCTGTCCTGATCCGTGACTTTGACTCGGGTCCTAGTCTTTTCGCGTAAGGCTTAGCTTAAAAAGACGAGTGTGTTTTTGCCTTGCTGCGTCATACCCAATCCTCCTTCTTTTCCGTTTCCACGCTCTGAAATCAGAGCTGTAGCCTTCGCCATTGGTGGAAAAAGGTCTCGCATTGGCGGAACAGAGCAGAGGGTTGCCACCTTTGTCCACATATTATTACCTTCGAGTAACCGTCCACTCCAGCCTCTTACGCTGATCCAGTGCCATTGCTAATTATGTTTCAGTCGTGTTACTTTCCTATCGTAACCTAGGCTTACACAAGTTTTGTACTCGATTAATATGGGCGGTACCGTTCATAAATCTAATGGCCAAGACGTAAAGCTTAAAGTGATCCATACCTCCTTGCTAGGCTAGCCTTCGAGCGAGTCCAATCTCACAGCTCATACCTTCACCCCCGGGGGCGGTCCCTTTTCCCTATACCCCATGCTTAGTCCCCTTCTTTGGTCGTAGATGAAGTATGATTGGAGAAAAAAGTACTCGTTTCGTCCAGTCCCATCCCGCAAGTCCTCCCTCTTCACATGGATGGATTTTCGTTTCCATCACAAAGAGGAGGCAAGTATCCTCCTGCTTCAAAACAATGCGAAGCTCACGAACAAGGCACTGGAGCATGCTTTTCGATTCCTAAATGCCCTTTCTCTTTACCATATCTATTTCTTTGATCAATGAGACCATCAGAGATGCTTGATCTTACCCTCATTCGAGAAGGTCTTAGTTGGGTGAGGCAAGTCATGATAAGAAAATCATGGGTGATAAGACCAATGAAAGAAACCCATATCATCATTGACAGAGAAGTGGATAGACCACAGGAATCATGAATGAATCGAGGCTTCAATGATACAAGCTTGATAATGATACTCTATCAACGGAACTTATGAAATAGGGGCATCCCGACTTGCTTCATTCAATAGAGAAGAGACGGACTTCCATAGAGCATAGATACCCGCTTTTGATTAAGAATACATGAGACCCGGGCTTAGAAGTTCTGAGATGACAGTACCTGATAGTCATATCGACTTAAGGACATGGTTTGGGTCCCACGAGAGGAAGAAACGAAGATGTCTGGTCGTGGGACTGGTAACCTTGTCTGCTCTAGTACGAGTGATCCGGTATTCATTACATCAATTCTATCGTGTCAAATCGGGTCAAATAGCTCAGTCTTTCACTCGAAAGCCTGGCATCCGCTACCGGTCAACTACTCTGAACTTCTTGGGTCGTAATAAGCTTCCGCTTCTCAGCCATATCCATCTTCAGCTTCTCCGCCTTTCGCTGATCCACTTTCATCGGAATCAGTAGACATAGTATCCGGGTGGAATGCGGGTGCTGTTAACCGGGTTCTTCTTTTCATTTATTGCTTGAATAGAGAAGCTGCCTGCAGACGCCGCAACGAACATGTATTCACTATTGTACGACTATTCTCGTGCCTACTATCTAGTTCGAGTCAAAGCATAAAGCTTGTGCCTAAATTTAGTGCTTGCTTGCAAAAAGACATATTGAAGAAAAGAGTAGATTCTAATCAATATGGCGCCCCTGGACCCTTTTATTAAATAAAAGCGCAGTATCAAGTAGAAGTTGATTCCGGTTGAGGAAAAGAAAGCGACTTCTCCAGCACTAGCACTTGCTTGAATAAGTGCTTGCTAAGGAACCGGCATAATCAAATTGCACGTCTGCTTCCCTTGTTGGGTCCAATTGAACCCTTAGACAACACCCAAGCTTCCATAAGAGTGCGAAGTGGAAGTACCTAACAGGGCCCTATCTTATTCAAGTCTCATTTGGAGGGGATTGCAGGATTTGATCCATCGCCCCCGGTCCAAAGGACAATCAAAATAATGGTACTTCACCCTCGATTGGATCTAGCTATAATCTACGTTTGGAAGAGTAGAAAGATATGGAGCTCAAAGGGGATGCCATCCTTCTTCTTCTTAGTTAAAGTCTCAACTTCTTGTTTTAGCCCCGCGGAGGATTGGAAACTTAAGCAATGTTTAGATGGAGGAAGCAGGGTACTTGGTCCCAACCCTTTAACTGGACTGAGAATTGGATCCCTGACACGGTGTCTATGAGGCCGTTGGGCAGACTCACTGAACATGGGCCGACGCGGGTCGGCGAGCTCATTGATCAACACACTTTTGATTGGAATGAGGAGCTGTTACGAAGTGTCGCAGTCGCTGCTAACGGTAGGATTTTCTATCACGTTTTTTTTCATTAACGTGCTTGCACCCACTAGTTTACTGCTTGCTTTAGCTTAGCTTTCCCGAAACCATCAACTCTTGCTTTTTGAGCAGGTTTTTACCAATCTGGTATCCGCTGCTGATCCATATTCTAAGATACCCGCTTTCTTTACGACAGTATCCTGTATGCTGACAAGATCCATGAAGTAAAAAGGAGGGATATGGACTCCATCCTATAAACTCAATATATAGAGGCTACTCCGGAAACAGGAAGAAACCACACTCAGCATACAACACTGACTCGTCTTAGACAGGCTTTTATAAATACTCAATTATACTATTATGTACTTGACTTGCTAGGAATTGGATGAAACTATTAATGCATCCCATTATCTATTTCTTCATTCAGCTATGAGAGCTAGAAATTGATATAATTTATCCATTCTACTTCCTCCACTTCTTTAAAAGCTTCTCCAATCACACTTATTACAATCTCACACACTTCTTCTTCTTCCTGACCTTGAGCGCAGCGCTGAAAATCCAGTATAGATTTCGTGATATATCAGGTTACGTGGTTTGAACCAGCTCATGCTTCAGTCCAAGTGCTTGCCGTACGCCTTCCTTAAAGGGCTTAGTTTAATCAGTAGTGGTCCTATCACGGGTGTCACATTCATTTTGACCTATCCGGGAGACCCTATTTGATTAAGAGATCCATGCGATGCCAGAATCCGTCACTAAAGCACCGTATTGAGAAATAGATACCCAGCTGAGGAGTAGATGAGGGGCAGGCAGTGAAATCCATCTAAAGAATGCCGTGGAAATGCTACTTGTTGAATATCAAAAATATAGGATATCGAAAGGTGATGCGAGCGCTCTTAGAAGTGAGGTGAAAGATTTCTTTGATTTCGCGATCGATCCTATTTTGCTGGTGAGAAAGCAGAAAGGATTGGAAAAACAACTTCTTGTAATTCTGTATGCCAGCTCCTATCATATGTGCTAAGAGGACGTTAAGCAGCCTGGGACTCTTATTTATGATCTTGTTTAGGATTGGAAGAGCGGAAAAGCTAAGGTACATCAGCATGGGTTCTATTCTCGTCTTTCAAGTACCTACCCTGGTATCACCTATGTAGATTGGTGGGGCTTTAGGACGGACTCCAAAGTTTACTGTTTAATCTCAGTATGTATGGCCAAGGCTCACTCATTCAACCTGCGATAAAAGCTAGTCTTGAACGAAGGAAGAATAGTTGCAGGATCCTGGGTTCGGTATGATCGTTCTTCCAATTCATACTAGCTACGATCTTTCCCTGCTTAGAGGATCCAGCAGTAAGGGACCCACCTATGGCTGGCTCCTCGGACAGCTTTCGGAGCTTCTGCTTCACCGGTGTAACACAAGTGGTTCCTGGGCTTTAACTAACTAAGTGCTGGCAGTGATTTTAGGTTGGTTTCATGGTTTCTTCATTCTTGTAGCCTGTGTTGCATGTGTTTGCAGTAGCTTTGCAGATTCAGGACTATTGGCAACAGCCGTTGACCGTCTATCTTCTTCCCAGTTCCCAGATACAAGATTCTAGGCTTTGAGCAATTCAAAATGCTTGATAGCCAGGAAGGCATTTCACTGGGGTTCCTTTGGTAGAACTAATTATTTCTCTCTTTTCTTCATATCATAATTGAATTGATACCTGAATTCAAAGAAGAAATTCAGAGACAACGTTCCTGTTCCAGTTGGGGTCCAGACGGCTTTCATACACACGGATCTTTCCTTTCTTTTGGTCATGCGCAGGATTCAACTCAACTGAATACATTACATAACATATTTTTGATAGATCGATTCTTCTTGTCCGCAAGGGCAATAACGTTATAAAGATGGGTACGATCGGTTGCACAACCATAACTCAAAATGGAGTATTTCTTGACTACTTATACAACTCTTTGGGGTCCAAAGATACTATAAAATACTCATCAGGTTCGATACGATATTAATAGTGCTTAGCACTAACTTCCTTCGACCGGACACCACCACTGGCTTGTACTTAAGAATGGGTCTTGGCTGAAGGTATCGATATCCGGTGCGAATCAACTTGACACCATGGTTACGGTGAGGAAGGATAAAGTTTGATGCTCGCGCTTAGTGGGAAACCGTACAATTATAAACTCTGCCTCCGTTCCCCCTCTTTACCCCTATCTGAGCCCAATCGCGAAACCCACTCCTCAAATGATGGATTAGGTTAAATGAAACATGTACACGTCGTTCTTCAAATCCTTAGAAATCATATTATAGTCTTGCTGGATCCATTAACACAAACAAGTGCAAGCGTTGGTCAAGTGAGTCCTTCTACAAAACAAATTACCCAAATCTTACAGAAATAGCATTCCCCTACCCTGTGTTAAGCATATAGCTAGCGTTTCTGGTGAACTTCACTTCACACCTAAAAAATCCCGATTGGAAAGAGAGAAACTTGACACGCTATAGTGACAGGCGAGGGCGAGCGAACCCCGTTAGCTACAATTCTATATCTTCTTTTTTTACCCCTTTGATTTGCCTTATCACTACAGCCACGGATTGAGCGAAAGCCGCCCAAATGAAGATCAGATCACGAAATCATTCTACGATCGACCGAGTTATTCTCTATATCTTTTTCTAAAATAAGAAGACAGAGAGACTCGGCTTCAAGATGGAGATTGACCATCTGCACCTGCTCATTCCATTATTCTATTCCGAGAAATCCGGACTACAATCTTCAGACAGAGGGTCCCTTCGATAAACTACTTGTCTCATTGGGAATACCCTCTTATGGAGAGCTAGATTCCGTAGTGGAGTTGACTTAGCTAAATTAGCAACTTATCGATCTGCTGTAGCTTTTCAAATCCACTCTAACCGAACTATGTTAATTATGGAATACCGCCTATCCTTAGAAAATAAGATTGTCCTTGTACTTGCTCTCTCATTCCTGGGAGTCCTTCAAGGGTATCAGATCTTGAAACTGGTTTTTCTTTCGCGCTTCCCCTAGCGCAGGCAGTAGTTTGATAGCGAGTTCACCTTCCTAGTAACGTTTGCTCATTTCATTCATTCTCATTCAAATCTACTTCTAAGGCATGTGAAGTACCAGTTGTGGACAGATCCCTTGGCAGAGTATCAACTTGATATTCTTCTTTCACCCTCCAGGAGTTCGGTTCTTTTCTTTCTATATCAGAATACGACGTAGAGGCTGAGCCTGCCGATTGATCAGACTAGCCAACTAAGGGGCCATTCACTTCTATAGAAAAATAGGTGTACTGCGCGAAAGCTTCTCTTTATGAAAACCCCTCTGAGTCGTCTATAGCCGCCAAATCCCTTTTGATTCTGTTGTTAGAGGTGCCTTTCAATTTCATTGACCTTGGTACTGCATTTCATAGATACCTTCGCTATTACAGTAACGCAATTATCCACTGAACCCATTGACCTAGGTACCGAGTCTGTTATGCGTACGTCTTTTCGGACTCTTTATTTGTTTGTGGACAACAGAAATTCAAACATGACAAAAGGGGATCATTCCATTTTGAACACACCCATCTATCTCATCTGACCTCTCCGAATTCCCGAGTAACGAACCATGGGCTATAGATGGTTGGGGCATATCATCATCCGGAGGGAGTGGTCTTAATATCGATGTCTTTCTTTAACCTTTGGGAGGTCGAACCACTGAACCTATTTCTTTGACCTTGGGACCGATAGGAAGAAGAAAAAAAAGCAAGGACGAGTGGAACGAAGGAGACTAGACTAGCGTTAGGAAGGACAAAGGAGACAGACAGAATTTACATCAGAAAAAAAAAAGGACTTTTTGAAGTTTGAGTGAGGATAATTGTCTTAAATTTAGGAGAATCGGCTGAAAAAACGCGGAATTGTCTTCGCCTTTGTAAGCGAAAATGTCCAGCCTATCTCGCTTTTAGCCTTCATGGTGAATGGCCCACCCTTTCTTTGAACCTTGTCAATGATCGAACGAACTTACAGATATGAACTGAGTGCCATTTGATGAGTAAGATCGAACAAGGGAGAGGGATATGGAAAGGATGAAGTAATGAAAGAGGAAGTCATTGCTAGTAGTAACGACTTGTCACGATCCATTGGTTCATATAGAATCCATGTCCTAGGTCTATCAAAAAACATTCTTTTCGCTAAGCGTATATAATAAAATAGAGTGAAAGGGTCCACCCCGAAACCAAGGGGGTACTAACTAACAGCTGAGTCCTCTCCGAACCGCAGGAGATAGTTGCCCATCATACGGCTCACCAACTTCACTTGCCTCTAAGGGGGGCTCGCTCCGGGCAGGTTCGGATCACTTACTATACACGGCCCTACGAAGGGGTTAGGAGCGTTTTCAAGATGATTCTTTCTTTGTCGAGACGAAAAAGGAACCCATCTTTTCGATTGAAAAATGTGAGTCTGTTTTGCCCACTTTATCCATCCCCCTCTATCAAAATGATCAAAAAGGCATTTCAAATGCTTCTTATTCCCGTGTTTGATCTTATCCATCTCTGCCCCGCTTCCATGTGGGCAGAGACCCCTGTAGAGAATGAAGAGGAGCCAAGGATCTTACTCTCAAGAGTGCTTCGATAGGCTCCACTCTCTCCCCTGAATAAGTCAGGCTCCGTTAGCCTGGGCTGAGATGGGGATAACGAGTCGACGATTGAAGCCCCCAACGTTCTGCCAGACACTGGACAGGGGTAAGCTCTGTAAATGTGTAGAGCCAAGTGTAGTGTGGTGTAGTAGTAGGCACTTCTAGGCCCCTTCCCGGCTACTGGGTCACTCCAGTGCTTCGGGTACTACGGACCCTCTGCCATCCATTGCAGCAGAGCCGTTTCATGAGCGGGGGGGCTAAGCGCAGTTCTTTGAATCAAAGGTTTCATGAAATAGAAATCGATTCTTTTTTAGATATCTGGATAGATGGATGGATCTATCTTTCTATTCAGATATCTTTTGCAATCAGCCCCAAATCCTTGATTTGGCCAGGAAACAAAGCACTGCTTTGGGCCCAGGAAGCGAAGGGAATGAGCTCGGCTGCTTCTCCTCCACACTTCTTTATTTCTCCGTGCCCCTTCCGCATGCGCTTCGCGCGCCATTGGCGCTTTGCTCTCCTCTTATTTCTTCATTGGAGGGTTCGGATGGACTTCGCCGTTCTTTCCCAACGAAAATGGAAAGGGCTGTATCACATCGAGATGTCGATTCGTTTTCCGCCCCAAATGAGATGGGGAATTAGTCACCTCTGTCCCTTCATCTTTTTGAAAGGAATCAAGGCCCGGCCCGGCTCGCGTCGTTCCAACAACCGACGGGGAGCACCTCAGTATACGATCGCGCGCAGTAACTGGGAGTCCTATTACACCTAAGGCCAACTTCCATTCACCAAACCCAGGTTCATCTCGTGTAGTGATTGTGGACTCGTACAAGGATATGGAGTCGACGGTTGATGTATCAGACTCGACCCTGTCTTTCGTAGCATGCATTCCCATCTGTGTTGCAACTGATTCGGTAAGCTACGTGTCCGGTGCACGGAAAACTGCCTTCGGTCTCCCAACCTTACTCATGGCAACCTTCCGGCCGCCCAACGACCTATAACGCTAGTCACTACTCCCACTGGGGCTAGGAAGTAAGCCCCACAACCCAAAGCGGCGAAGAACAAATAGAATTTGCTACAAAAGCCGGCTAACGGGGGTATTCCTGCGTATGAGAACATTGTAATGGAGAAGGTCATAGCCGAAATAGGATTCGTTTTGGCTAGAGCGCCCAAATCCGCTATATATTTGACACGGGTTTGCCGTAATGCTGGAACTATGGCGAATGCATCTATCGTCATTGATGCATAAATAAATATACCAATTAGTAGTGATTGAATTCCTTCTATGGTTCCACATGAGAAACCAGTACGAATATAACCTACATGTCCAATCGAACTATGAGCTAGAGGTCTTTTGACTTTCGTTTGGGCCATGGCGGCCAGTGCTCCTAAGATCATAGAAGCAATGCTGCAGAAAAAGAAGATTTGTTGTAATGTACCCCCATAGGAAGCAACAATAGAAACACGTGACATATTTGCAGAAATAGAGATTTTAGGCGCAATAGAAAGGAATGCTGTCACCGGGGTGGGTGAACCCTCATAGATATCAGGTGCCCACATATATAGAGTCAAAAGAGAGATTGAGTCCGAGGGAGAGGGGGGTTTTCTTGGGGCTCGAGAGATTGAATAGATAGGGCCCCACAAGTTGTTAATTCGCCGCTGGGGAATTCACACAAAAGGGAAGGACTTATTCTCAACGAAAAAAGTGCTCTCTGAACCGAACGTGAAAGTTGTTTTCCATCAGACGGCTGTTCACGTAACTCCACTCTCGGCTTGGATTATATATCCATTTGGTCCGCTCTCGGCCATTCCACACGCTGCCTAGCAGAGACGTGGTTATCTGAAGTGGATTCTCTCTTTTGTAGTAGATGCCGAACCTGCTGCTCAGTGGGCGGGCGCAGCAGCTACATGGACCCCTTTCTTTATGTTGTTGCCAGCGCTTTCCCGGGCCGAGCCGGAATTCTTTATTAGAACGTCGGCAGGCAAAGCCCGAAGGAAGGCTGCTATCCCCTCGGCCTTCTTCCTTTTCGATGAAAAAACAAATCGACATCTCAATCTCCGAAAGCTTTTTCCTTACCCAGCTAATATCCCCCCTTCGTCGAGCCTTTCCTTTAGTGGTAAGGGATATGCACCTTATCTGAACGTCGGCAGGCATTCCGGAATTCTCCTTTTTGGGCCCCGGGTGAACATAGGCTCAAACATGATTGGAGGGGTCCTAGCTACGCCATGCGTTCAATAAAAAAAAAGCCTCTGGGAAGCAGCGGGGATTACAAAAAGAGGGTGCTTTCCTGTGTTGCACTGAAAAAAGGACAAAGGAGAAGACGCTCTTCGACTTTCTTTCTTCCTCCCGCGCCCGCCTAAGCCCGGCCCGCGTTAGAGGGGAAGATTAGCAAAGCGGAAAAAGACAGAGGGAGGGGGAGCTGCATCTTATTCTCTTCGCGAGAACTTCAGGATCGGAGAAGCATTCGGAAGGGGCGAGGCCTTCATTTCGTTGGCAGAAACGATCCCGGGGAACCCAAAAACGAACTCTGTTTACTTTTTTCATAGATAGATGATATATATAGGAATAATATATACATCCCTTTACTTTAGATGTCTATGTATCTCTTTTTTAATCATCTCCCGATTCTCTTTTTTTTTTCTAGTTCGCACTGCTCTTTCTCTCTAAATTGCAAAAAAGAAAATAGAGAGAGAGCAGATGGATCCTATCCCCTATAACGAACACTCATTCCTATCTATTGATAGAAAAGAAAGATCTTCGTCACGGACTTTGCCTTTGTTCTATTTTTTCTTTTTTTTTAGGAATTCCTCATATCCAAGGCAGCTCCCCACAAACACCCCACCCATATGACTATGCCCCCTTTTGAATCGACAGTAGATTGGGCTTCATAGCTACTTTCATTCTAAAGACGAATATTAGTCAATAGGCAGGCTTCTTTCAGTAGCAAACATATTCATTTTCACCGGGCTCCGCGCACCTTTGGTACTTCTGGAGGGCAAGCAGTTTTATAGTGACTTCTTTCTTAGGGTAGGGCGACGAATACTTCCAATTCCGGAAAGGTCATTGGGTCGCCTTTGGAAGCTAAAGCGAAAGTTGTAGAAAGCCGGGAGAAAAAGCGAAAGCTTGCTCGAAACGGCCTATACCCTAACCCTCGGAAGCGAAGACGCAAAGCGTCACTTTTCAAAAGGAAGGAGTGAGGCTGACTGAATCCATCCATAAAGCCGCCAAGGAAACGAAGTTCGTTCCCTTTCATCAAGTGGGTAAGGTAGGCAAACCACTTAAGCTTTGCCTTAGACTGACGGAACAAAGCTAAGAAGTAGGCTGAATGGAAAAAGGAAAGGGACAAGGGCGGTCGTCGCTTGGCGCGAAGGCTGCTGGTTCGGTACGGTACTAAAGGTCCTCGGACTTCCAGGCGGTTTTTCTTTTGGGCTGCTGTGAACCCTTGGATCTCGCCAATACAGCCTCCTATGGTTTTCGTTACCGAGATATCTTTTCTTTTTTCCCAGGGATTTTTTGGGTAATCAGCTCCCATGCTGCAAACAGTCAAATCTGAACCTTGTCGCTCTTCTTTCCTCGTGGGCAGGAAGCACACCAGCAGCGTGCGTTGCGTGATTCCACTGTGTTTTTTGCACTTGACTGGGTGGACAGTTGACCGGAAGATAACTTCGATTCGCCCGGCCAGCAGGCGGGCGGCGTGCTTATCTTGTGTGACAACACTACAGAGCGAGTAGCTCTTCTAGTCGGGCAGCTGTGTGACAACACTCCTGAGAAAGCAGCGCTTTTGTGTAACATGCTATGGTCTCAACGCCCTTACGAGGTAGTGATGAGTTTCACGCGCTCTAAGCCCGGCCCGCGCGCAGTTAGGAGGATTGGCCGCTATCTGAGCGGTACCACCCACCCTACCCTACTACCTATAGGGGGCCGTCCGTCCTACAGCCGCCCGAAAAGGAACTGCAGTAATCTTGAATAGGGATCCTACAGCGATAAAAAGAATCCCCATAAAAATACCACTAGATCGAGCACCAGTGATTTCGTATCCGGTCAAAATCTTGGCTAATTGATCGAAGTGGGTAGCTCCAGTAGACCCATAGATCATGGAACAAATAGGGTGGGTAGGCCCCACCACCACACTACACGTATAGACGCGAACCCCCCTCCTTACCGTACGTGCGACTCTCACCGCATACGGCTCGCACAAAGACTCCAAAATCCATCCCGAGCTTTTTATTCCACCTCTCCCTCCTCTCCAATCCTCGATCAAACTAGCCTTCCCCAGCAAGAAAACGTATCCGCACGCAGGCGCAACAAAGCGCTCATCCCTTGCTTGTTCTTGAGCGCGCAAGACGGTGATTCTTGCTTCAAAACTAAAGGGCTAAAGCACTCCAGCTTCGAAGCTGGAGTTTGCAACTTCAAAACTAAAGGTTTTAGCCCTCCTGCTGGGTGGGCGCTTCCTTCGTCTATCGTATGTCTCGCTTGGCTTCGTCCCGAACCAAGGAGGCATGATGGCGGGCGCGTGCGTGTGCCGACTGCAGAGACTACAAGCCGACGCCGGAAGCGAGTCGCTTCTATTCTCGATTGGATATAGATGGGGAATCTCTATAGATCGTCTTTTTTTCGACAACCTCTCTAAAACGCATACGAGAAAATTTAACTTCACGGCACGGCAAAAAAAAGAGCTTCGCTCGGTTGGCCTTCCTAGGCTTCCGCCTACTTTCTCTTCTCTTAAGTCTACAACAAGTGGGAGAGGCAGGATTCGAACCTACGTAGAAAACCTTCAACAGATTTACAGTCTGTCGCTTTTGACCGCTCGGCCACTCTCCCCTTCCCGGGGATACGCCCCCCTCAAACAAAGGGTTCCTGAATAAGAAGGATGGCGGCCTTCGTTCTTAAGTTAAGAAGAGCAGATGGAACTATTAGATTTGCTAGCGTTCCGGGAGAATAAATAAGGTCATTTAGTAAGTTCATAACAATTTCTGTAAAGCAAGGGGCAAAGCTTCTACGACAGCTTCCCCCTCATTGCCATCGTCGGCCTTCCCCAGCTCCCCTCCTTCGTCGCTTCTGGCTAAGCATCTTTCGGCGGAGGAAAGGAGGCGACTAGTCGCTTCTGGCGAAGCAGCGAGTTCATGAGCAAGTGAATGAACGAGCAGCGAGTGAAGTGCAACAGTCGTAAGTAAGGCTCGCCATGTTCCTAAAAGGAGTGACCATCTTTTCTTCCCTTCTACTGACACTGAGCGAGCAGCAAGCATAGGCAATAGTTTCCGTAGGGGTGGGGCGCAAGCAAGCGTTTTCTGGCTCCGGAGGAAGGATGACCGCATCAATTCTTTCTCTATGCGTTTTTTGATTCGATGTGAGTGCGATGCTATTGTTTATCCAATCAGCTTTCATGGTAATCCGTCACAAGCCGTAGTTCCCAATTTCTCAAGGGAGTGTGGTCTGTAAAATGCACACCGTCTATGGTGTTGCCTTCCATTTTGCATGTGCCATCTTTTCCGGTCAATCTCCTCTCTATTAGCTCCATCATTGAGCAATTCAAATGTACTGTTACATTTGATGAGGATTCTAGTTTATTTGAGGAGAAGGGCACTGGGAAGAGGATTGGGTCTGGAATCAGGCGTAAGGGGTTGTGGTTGATCAAGTGGATGTCGCATTGTCTGTGATTGCTAGAGGACCTGAAGCAGAGATCTTGCTACATCATTTTCGTTTGGGCTATCCATTGATAATAAGAGTAGGATGTATGTATCCTTATTTGTTTAAGAAGGTGGACAAGAGCATACTTGTGTGTGATGCTTGCGCGTTTGGGAAGCATACAAGGTCTACATATCCTAGCATTGGCCTTCGAAGTGATGAACCCTTCTTATTGATACATTCTGATGTTTGGGGTCCATGTTCTGTCACTTCTGTGAGCGGGTTCAAGTGGTTTGTTACATTTATGGACTGTTGCACTCGTATGACTTGCTTGGATTTATTTGATGAAGCACAAGAGTGAGGTTGTGAGATGGTTTCAGGACTTCCATAAGCTGGTGGCTACTTAGTTTGAAGCGAAGATTCGGATTCTCCGGTCAGATAATGGGACTGAATATGTGAATAGAGAGGTTGATGCTTATATATCAGAACATGGGATTATTCATCAGACTACTTGTGTTGGAACTGGATGGAACCCCATCACAGAATGGAGTGGCGGAAAGGGAAAGGAAGAACCGACATCTGCAGGAGGTGGCACGGTCACTTATGTTTTAGATAAATGTGCCAAAGAATTTCTCGAGTGAGGCAGTGATGACAGCAGCGTACCTCATAAACCGTATGCCGTCTAGGATACTTGGTATGAAGTCTCCAGCCGAACTTCTCTTGGGCCAAAGGGAGTTCAAGGTGCCTCCTAAACAAAAGTGAAAGGTTGTGTGTGTGTGCTTTGTGCGAGATCATCGACCTTCTGTTGGCAAGTTGGATCCGCGGGCAGTGAGGTGTATATTTATTGATTATGCATCTAGCCAAAAGGGATATCAATGTTGGGATCTTATTGGGAGGAAATTATACGCAAGTATGGATGTAACCTTTCGGGAACATGAGCCATACTACACAACACAGGTAGAGGTGATCTTAGTCAGTTCTTGGAGGAATTCTCTGCTAGCACCGAGGGTGATAGTCGAGAGGGGGAGAATGAAGGGAATGCTGATGCTAATGGGGAGATTGCTCAGCAGAGGCTTATAGAAGAAGAAAAGAACCAGTCGTGATAGGGACTATTCCTTGCCCTACCTAGTGTGGCTTGGAGATGTAAGCCTGTTTTCTTCTCTAAGTTGCCTGCAGCCCTAGGCGGAAAGAATGGGAGAGTGAGCCATTCATACTTCAAAGAGTGATTCGTTTTTTAAGTAAGCCCATCAAATTAAGAGGAAAAAGCTGGAAGAAGACGACGGGATTGTTGATAGATCCCCTCTACATCCTAACCAAGAGGACCAAGTGCAAACCTCTGTCTCCAAGTCCATCTCGCCGGGTGGAAAGGTTATTCTTTGCCAGTAGTGCCCTCTGTAGGAAGAATCGTAAATGCCGGAGGACGCGTTCAACATGAATTGTCACTGTGGAATGAAATCACCTCTCGAATCGAGCAAGAAATGACTATTTCTTTTCTAATAGCGACTTATCACAAAAATAACCGATTGATACTGTCTTCACAAGGTGGTGCTCGTCCCAAAAGCTACCGAATTGGCCTATCATCAGTATCCAATCCAGATCCCCGTAGGAAAGAAGCTAGATTTCTCTCTATTTCATAGAGTTTTGACTCGAAAGCCTTTGCGCAAGGGAATCTATTGACAGAGAGAGATGCTCCTCCTGCTTGATAGAAGCATTAGTTAGTATGTTAGCTAGAGCCTTCACACAGTCGTCTGGAATAGATAGAGAAAGAGATAAGCTGCACCTGAGTGATCGATGCAAAAAAGGATAAATTGCTTGTTCGGTTCAACCGAAGCCTAAGACTAAGACTGCGTAGGAGTCAACTGATGATCCTACTTTTGCTTTTGCTCCTTGGCTCGGACCCACATTTCATCGGAAAGAAAGCGAGGTCTTGGCAGTCCAGTGTCAGCTTCTGAAGATGGTCAACTCATCAAAGCTAAAGATACTTATTATGACGGTGCGGTTCGAAACCTATATCCTTTGGCCTCTTCTGCTCTTACAAAGGGCGAAGCCACTAACAAATACTTATAGAGGGATTGTACCAACCTTAGCTAGGGAGATAAAGGCCCTGCTCAATGTCAAAAATGGATCTGGAAAAGAAGATAGGAATGGGGCACCGAGGAAGGGTTGTAGGTAGGGATGCCCTTAGATCCGTTCTCAATAGCTTGTGATAAGGCAAGAAAGCTAGTAGATACCCTGCCCTCGCATTAAAGCATCGATCTAGTCCTCTATTAGATATGAATTTCCCGTTGGAAATCGAGGTACATACTCCATAAATCCCTGGTTTTTGCCTTCGGTTAGCAACTCGTCTAAGTTTAAGATCGTATTCCATCTTCGTAAGGACATAGAAAGGGGTTTCGGTAGTGACTGTCCTATCAATAGACCGAATGGTCATCAGTTGCCCTCACGGCCTAACGCCGTTTTTGAGCTCCATCACATGCTTAAGAAGGACTTGCCGCGGAGCCAAGGCCTATTTATGAGCCAGACCTAGAAGATCACTGCTTTCGTGCTGGTCATTCTAATCACAATGAGAACTTATCCCAAAGAGGGTTCTTATTTCATTTAAGTAAGTAGTCGATTGAATCGGTTTCTAACCTAAGGAATGTGTTATTATAACCAAATATCTCATCCAAGAGCCGATCTCTTTTTCATTAAGTATCATTAACAGACCGCTTGCTTACGAGCTTGGTAGCCGCCTTGGAGCCGAGGCAGACGGAGGAACCTCTCGAACCTGGAATCCACTTTCCACTTGTCCTCCATATGCTCGGGTCTGCTGTTTGACCAGTATCTAATGCTATTTCTTACTTCGACCAGACGGGCACTAATGCATTACGCAGTGAGATCGCCTACTCCTCTCGAGGTCTATACCTTTCCTAGTGGTGAGCAGAGCCCTCGTCCCATCAATAACCGGCTCACCTGAGACTTGAATTCCTATTCAGAGACAAGCCGTAGTTTCTTTAGTGATCGAACGCTATCTTGCCTCATGCAGCCCCCAACCAAGCTCAATAGTTATAGATAAGAAGAGAGAATTTGGTTTGCACTTTCCATTACTACCACTTAAAACAGAATTTAGAAATTCGATGTAGTCACCTGAGGTCAAGACCTCAAATCAATGAAAAGCGATTGGTCGGAGACCATACTTTGGTAAATCCTCTTCACACCCGTTCCCCTCGGCGAATATAGGTTACCACTCTTGCTGGCATCGCCATCAATAGGTCAGTCACGCTAGAGTTGTTCAAGAAGCTGGTCGCTATCCCAACAGATACAGACGAGCTCGATGTGAACAATAACCTCATTCAAGACTGGGTGGGGTACCCTCGATATTCGAATAGAGTCAAATGGCTTCAATTCTAGATGTGAGAAATCTTACTTGATCCGCTCACATGTCAAGGACGATCGCGTATCACCCCTGTAGAACCTCGTTACTATCATCATCTGCTGCCCGGGAGATGAACAGGCAAAAAGCCTCCCATTCCCAAGTGCCGATGTCGATAACGAAAGGGGGCAGAAACCAATCTGCAGGTAGAACGCCAGTAGTGAAATTTCACTGTTGCTAAAGTGAAAACAAAAGAGTTAGTGCTTTGATACATCATTTCTGATGTCAGGAACTGCTGCTATCGAAAGAAAAGATGCTGTCTGCGAAAGTGAACGAACTAGTTCTTACTTTTGTTTGAGGATGAGTAGACAGCTGTGGGTGCGAGATCCCATGGCGGTAGAGGAGAGCTTTCTTTGGAATAGTCTGACCCAGGGAGAATAGAGTTATTACAAGATCGAGCTAATTAGATCGAATCTCATCAACATACATTACTTTAGGAGAAATTGACTTATTAAAAAGAGGAAGACAGATATGAGAAATCTTACTAAAAAAAACAATAAGAAACAGGATCTCAAAACATTGTATATTGGTGATGATTCGGTTTCAATCGATAAGGTAGCTGGACCAATGTGATCTACCAATAGTACCTCGAGGGGTCGTAGTATCTGGTAACCAGTCTACCCAAAGAATGAGAGTGGGATCATCACATCATTGCTAGAAGACGGGTTTCATTTCAAAAAAAAAAGTGCAGGATAGCTCAGTTGGTAGAAAAGTGAGTTTAGATCACTTCAGAAAATCATATAAAAATCAAGCAAGAAAACGGATAATAGAACTTTTTATTTTAATAAAAAAGAAAGATACGAGTAACACGACTGAACGACTCGTCAGGTTCGAACTTAAATCGGCCTTACTAAGACCTATATTCCATGAAGGAGTCGCAAAAGGGTGGGAGCATAAAATGTAGGTGAGTCAATTGCGTGTGGCCTTCAAGTATTTCGTATTGTAACAATATTCGATCGGCATCCAAACAAAGGTGCATGTACGGTTCCTAAGGACAATTGATACCTAATCATTGAGAAAAATGAAATAAGTTGATAGCGCGATCTCGTACTAACACATACTCTCTCTCTAAATATTGAAGAACTTGCATGCGGCCTTCAAGCCACAACCGCGGTATCCAATGATACTGATCTCAGACTTGGGGGGGCTGCTTGCCCCTTCGCGTCGACAAGGAAACTGTGGACGACAATGGGTTTTGAATTCTAATAGAACGAGGATCCTATCGAACAAATAGAGGAAAGGGCAGAAAGGGGCTAAAGTAAATTCCTATGACATTGGCATATGACACGCAAAGGAAATCCAATTTCGGTAAGATGGCGATGGCTCTGCGGTCTAACTGGGGTTGTGGGGGGGTTTATTTTCACAGTAGTAATTGGAGTATTTTTCTCTGATATGTCTGTCTCTTGCTCTTGGATAGCACCTGAACAGCTTATGGAATGGATTCTCTCGCTTTTCCCATCTGTTTATTACATGATGAGGGCCCTTTTGGGAGAAATCTTGAGTGGACGGGACCGCAGTGCTCCCCTGGGAGGAACCGTGATGGAAAATGAAACTCCTTCCCGTTCGGAGGAGGAAACCTCCCCGGCCCCACACGTGAATCCAACGCTATCATCTGATAGCGGACCCTCTGTTAACCATCATTTAGGTGCTGGGGCCAACACCACCCCTCCGGCTGGGGACAGCTCACAAAGTATGGAGCAAAAGTGCCAAACTCCTCCCATGGTGGAGGACCACTTCGCAAATCTGGGGCCGCTCGGGGCGATTCCCCCTTTAAGTCCACCCGCGGGTCCTTCCTTAGGGCCAGAACATGAAAAAAGGGAACAAGCCCCCTCTATTGGGGTAAACCTCGATCCATCCCAGAGTAGCCGCCGGCTGGACGGCGGCGAACAGGGGGGAAACTCCTCTAAAAATAACAAAAACCTGTCTTGTTCCTATGACGAAGCTTGGTTCAAGAACCATGCCTTAGACCAAGACAAGAAAGCGTACTATAAACGCCTAGAAAAGGAGTGTCCATCATCCATGGACGGGGATGACGATCTCAAGCGAAAGGCTGTTATTCGGGACATAGCCGGTACTAATCATTACTTACGTACCACCCTACTCCTACACTTTGAAAGGAATGCCCCCATGAGGTGTGGTCCACAATTCAACGGGGGCACCTACGACGAGGATTTTGCTTGTAGGATCAACCAAATTATGCAATCCGAGGGAAAGAACACCCGGTCCCTTAGTGACCTTGTGGATCTGAAATACGCTTTGGAGGATGCTAAAAAGCGGGATAAGATCCTAGAGTCATATTTTCAATGGAAGAAGAAGTAATGTAAGAAAAGCACAACCTAACGATACATCCAATACCAATGATCTGTGCCTACCGATACGATACTCCTAAAATAAATTGAGTATATAAAGAGCTAGTGTCAATAAAAAGGCTAATGACAGAGAAGAGTCAATCTCCTTTACTCCTCCCGACACCTCAAGATGAGAAAATCCCTTCATCTTGAGGAAGAGGGCGAGAGCAAACCTGAACTAGCTTGTTCACATATCTTACGCAACCTTACCATTTCTTACTATTGGACAAATGAAAGCAAGCTTTCTTTTCTCTCCTCTAAGCTAGCAGCAAGTCAAGTAATCTGAGAATGCTGCCCCCAATCCGTAGCTGAGGACGAAGGAGACGGAAACCAACTATCTGTTCCAGTTTTCCCAGAGCTATAGTCCTTCTAAGGAGCCTTTGCCCTAATTTGTTCACCTAGTCCTGCGTATCTCTTCTTATTTCTTGGTGCTTCCAATCTCGCACCTAGTGTTGCTGTCCCCAATCTCGCACCGGCACATTTGTGTTGGTCCGTCAAAACTTTATCTAGAACAGTGCTGGAAAGGATGCCAATGAAGAGAAGTGCTGGAAGTAAGTGTAAGTTAACAAGCATGAACCTCCTCGTTGAGCAGCCGCCTGAGCTTTCTCTTTGTTTAGAATTGAAAGAGAAGTTTTTGATAGTGGGGTGCGTGGTGTATTAAAAGTGGATATAGACCCCGGACAAGAAAGCCTTTTCTTAAGCACAAATGCGGTACTATTTTTAGCAAGCAATCTCTTCTACAATAGGCGGTCTGATCAATCCAAAATATTGAGGCAGGATTTGGATTTAGAGAATCAAAAAGCAATCAACCATCCCCAAACAAAGTGCTGCTGGAGGGAAATGCTAAAGTCCCATTCCGAATTCCATTAAGGTTGTATTCCAACTAAGAAACTCTGGGCTATACTCTACATCCCATCCCAGCTCGTAAGTAATCCTATTTCTGTATTAGCCTTTGAACAGCATGGGCCATGAAAGGACCGGAGAAGGAATGCAGTAGGATGATTCTATCTTTCCGGGCACACGATTCTCTTTCCACTATATTATGTCCCCGAAGATCCACTTCAGCGAACACTTAGTAAATTGGGGGAGAGCAGGCGCAACAAGAAGATCAAGCTGGGGATCCTGAACGAATACTCGGCGCTTCGAACGAGATGGCGCATCTATCGGTACGGCACTTCTAGTTCCAGGCCCGGATAAAGAAGAGGATGGAACCCGGTAAAAAGCTCTGGTAGTGTTGTCCGGCACTTATCGTTCGCTTGTGATTCGCAGCCTAGGAGGTAAAGGAACCTAGGTGATAGTTGTTCATTTCACTCTACAAGTTTTTGCTCCAGCAATCTACTTCCCATCCCAAAGGTCAAATCCGATTCATTGATTTCGATTCAAGAATCAAGAATTTCGTAGGTAGAGGGGGCCAAGGTGCCAGAAACATGGATTTCATGGAAACAAGGTAATCCGTAGTTGGTAGCAGATGTTCCGCGGGATCAGATATCCTCCGTCTTGTCTCTGCATTCGAGGAATGCTTGTAGCTGTGCTAGGCGTGAGAAGAACTCTACAATACGATTTCTACGATTGGTACCAGATTGGAATTCATTCTCGGAACTCTCCTCTAGAGAATGGCCTGGCTAAAGAGAGTGATAGATCCATCGTGTCGTGTGGAAACTAAAGCTAGGCGCCGCTATTCGTCCTCAGCCGTATTCTCATTCTGGGAAAAGGTATGGCTCGTTCTGGGAAACGATCAGTAGTAGTGGTGGATGGCAGGTATGGAAGGATCCCGTTTTAAAAACCCCTTTCTACAATCTTGAGAAATCTCACGCAAGCAACTACACGCCGCAAGTCTTCGGTATTGTTCGCAAGGAATTTGAAAAGATTGACTCCGCTTTTTTCTTTTCGAGCATGCCAAGCCTCCAGTAGAGCGGAGTTCTGTGCATGAAGTAGGCGCTGTTTACAAACTAGTGAATGGTCAAATGAATAGGCTCGTTTCATCAGGGGTAACCAAGGAGTAAGAATGATTTGATAAAGTAAACATTACCTTTGAGTGCGGTTCCTTCAGAACAAGCTCTTCCCTTTTCAGATTGCTTCTTTGGGCCACTTGAGCATCGACTGGGCAAGGTTGGATTCCCTCTACTTCGGGTGGCTACTATTTCTCAACAATGTTTTTTCATTTGATCCAATAGCCCTCCGTTAGATAGGAACAGCTTTGCTAAATACTGAGAACTCTCGAATAGAATATGAGAAGGGAAAGATCCTTTACATAAGGAACTATTTCTCATAGGCGTACACTCTGAAAAGAATTGAATGAAACTCTCTTGTTTCGTCAACTTTGATATCATTAGCAGTCTCTGTAGCTGGCTCTCATGTCTGGTGAAACACCTTCCTTTCTTTTGAAACCCCACTTGCAACGAAGAGGCTTCTTCTCTTTTGGCAATTTCAAAAACTCCCAAGTACCATTCTTTTCAAGTGACTCCATCTCATCATGCATAGCAGTCATCCACTTATTGCAATCACCAGAAATAATAACCTCAGAGTATGATGAAGGTTCAGCATTACCTTCAATTTCATCTGCCACACTCAAAGCATAAGCAACAATATTTGCTTCCTCAATCAACCTCTTGGGTGGTCTAGGATTCGAAAAACTCCTTGTGTGATGTGGAAGGACGCACCTGAGTCCACAACCCAAGTCAAAGCATCATCACGCACTATAACACTCTTCATCTTCAATGACTAAATAGTCCTCACATTCTGCAATCATGACTGAACTTGTCTCGCCCTCCGCAAGTTCTCTTTTATATATCCTGCACTCTTCTTGTGTCCCGGGAAACAATTTCCTTTCACTTTCATAGGGAATCGTGCTTGTTTGCAAGGTGACTTTCCTCGCTAAAATAGTGTTTCATTTACGCTAGCAGGGATACGAAAGAAAAGCCTATTGGATTGGCTAGACAGGCGTGTCAAAAGCTTCGATTTTCTCTTCTTGGTTCACACGGATTAACGGATGGTTGCCGCGCATAGCCGGCGTGGAAGTTTCCTTTTTTAGCACCCAAAAACCAGCTGTTTACTAGGAGAATCTAGAATTGCTAGGTTTGGTTACATAGCTGGCATGGAAGCAATCGAAAATGAATAGTTGAAAGCCATATCGAACAACTCACGATGGCGCACGGTGTGTATGTGCACTTGCAGACAGCAACATAAAAGATTGAATAGCTCTCCGGCTTGCGTAGCTCAGCCCTCGATTCTGATCTGGTCGAGAAATGAATGCCCAATGCAAATCGATGTACCGAAGGGAAGTGGAAACTTCTCCGTAGACCAGATACCAACCAGTACTGAGATAAGATGGATACCCATGTTTCCAATAAAGAAATCCTCGTTTCACTCCTGGCTAATGGTATAGGACCTTCTTAAAGGAGTCAACCGACCTTCTAATGCCGATATTGACGGATTAGAGGGACAATATCGTTAACGAGTCCATGCCGTTGCACGGGACAGCTGTTTTTCTACCTTTTGCTTCTCTCGCGATTGAGATGTTTGCTCTCCCCTTAGTGGTACATTGACCATTTTGAACATTTCTTGTTGGTGTTGCACATGCTCTCTTCTTCAAATAGGGTAGGATAGGAAGGATCTTTCTTTAAGCCACTACTTTCATCAGGGCTTCTTAATGGCAGACTCGTGCCAGCTGCTTACTTTCTCTCGAAGGAATCGGCATACCTGACAAGCAAACAGCGCTTGTGGAAATGGAAATGATTTACAGGCGGAAGCGGCCATTTCTCTCTTAGGACCTTTTACTAAGGGAGCCACCATCCATGCGAACCGTAGATTTTGTAATTGAATAATTCCTTAGCATTTTCAATAATCCACTGAGTCTATTTCAATCAATAGCCTCTCCTACCCCAACTGCGGAGATTGCCCAAAGAGCGACTTGTAGAAGTTGGTGTTCTAATGGGCTTGCTCCCCGATCAGCTTAGTGTCTTCCGTAATTCCTCCTCCCGTATCCAATGAGAGAATCCAGTTTATTCGTCTCCTGTTGTTAGCGACCTTATGAAAAAAGCCTGTGTTACCGTCTCCTTTCTTAAGCCAATTCACTCTAGCTCTCTTCCTCCTTTTTCTTTTCCAACCTGCTCCTCGTGGCGATCAAGTCCTCCTTTTTCATTAAAGAAGCAAATAAATGACTTCAGGGCGGCGTGGTTGTGTGTTGATTTTCTTTTGAACACATACTTGAATTGCTCCTTGCTACCTAATAAGAGTTCAAAAGAAAGGAAGGCCCTATTCCGGTCAAAAGTACTCTTTACGCTCACGAGCAGTCCTATGAGGATCCCCCCAGGTTCAGACTATGATTCACTAGGGCGAAGATCAAATAGAATCTGGTTCCTGTTTTCCTTTTCTATCGGGCCATAGATCACCTTCCTTTTTTCCATTTTGTTTGACTTGATCACGCAACATTTCTTTCTGCTTTGACCCAATTGATGACTTTGTCAAACTCCGTAGGTAGGGAGGAGTGGTCTTTCAGGATCGGTCCTTGTGTTTCACTACTGTCCACGGATCTGATCAAAGTATGATTCCCTAGTGCCAAAAGTCCTAAAGCCTATGGCGCCAAGCATGGGGAGTCCGCGGAGAAGAAAAACTCTATTTCGCTATGGGCCAAAACTAGTGTTTTTTCGGTTTATGACGAAGTGGATTGAGGAAAAAAAGCTCGAAGACAAAGAGAAGCTATGAATCACTCAACTAGACTCACTCCCCTTCCACCCAGGAACCAAGGCAAGATATCCAGGATTCCGTATAGTAGAGGAACGAACACACTGGGCTTTCCCTTTCAAATAGACGACCTGGAGACAGATCAACACAGCCAATGCTTCTTTTAGACCTAGAACCCGGACCAGAACATGGAAATGGTTACAAGGCATCGAACGGCACTATTAGGACCTAAGAATGCAGAAACTGGAATGATCTCTGAAGCTGACTTCTACGGCAAAGAAATCTAGTTGGTGTTACCAATTAGACTCATCAACCCCGAATCCTGATACCAGCAAACCAGAGAGCAATAGCCTGGGAAATATGGACCTTGCTTTCACAGATTCATAGCGGCACCCTTTCCATTCCGGATGAAAGAGAGATAAAACCACCTACTTCCCTTCCATATAGATCCATATAGATAGACTGACTAATCACATATAGATAGACTAATCACCCGCGGCTCGGCACTCTTTCCTAGCTTGATTCAAGACTACCAACTTCACATACGATCTGGCTTCTCTTTCTACGAGAATATGCATTTGAGAAAAGAACACGAATCGTGAACACGTCACTGCATACCCAACCTTTCTAATTCCACTCTTGCTTGACTTGCTGCTCATTGTCTCACTAGGGAATTGGCTGACTTCCTTCCTCTTCATTTTGCTTTTCAGAAGATAGAGCTCCAACGAAGGCAAGAGGTTTGACTTTCAGAAAGCTAAAGAAGACGTGTGAGTTGGTTAAGTGGGAAGGAACTGAGCAAGGAGGTCCAAAAAGGAGAATGGAAGATGGTAGCACAGTGATATGCTGTGTCAACTGTGGTGAAAGAGAGCTTCCCCTGAAATCAAGAAGGTGCTAGGATGGCGCTTAATGCGGTGGTGTTTGAAGAGGCTAATATCAATAGCATATGGACAGATGCTCAGTTCTCGAAGTTGATCTGTTACCAACCTACTACTATAACGGGAGTGCAGAACCCGACCAGGCAGAGAAGAAAAAACTATAGACGATATAGATTCGTAGCTCTCGTCGTCTCTTACTCGCTCTAGAAATAGGTGGTGATCAGGAACTTAAGCTCATAGAAACGGAATGTTACAGAGAAGGTAAGGCACTACCAGTTACTTCGCCTTGTGCTATAGAGTGAAAAGAGCCGGACGTAGGTAGCTCTATAAATACATCACCAGCGTAAGTTCTTTCTCTCAGGTTCTGTCTGCTCCGAGTGAAGGAGTTGGGAAGTCAAAAGATGCTCCGAAGGAAGATTCCCACCTTTGTTCAGCTATTGAGCTGAGCGCACTACACTAGGTCGAAGTCCGTTGCTTGTCATTTTCAAGGTGACGACACCGCTCGAGACATTGGTTCACACGTGGGTTCGAATCCTGTCCCCGCCTAATCACGTGCATAGATCTACTTTGATTTCCCCAATATAGTCGATTTGCTAATTGTTTCTTTTTTGAGATCCTGATATTGACCGCACTTGCATGTGAAGTAAAGTAAGCTGTACCCTTGTCTAAAGCTTCGAACGCACTTGATCTTTCAGGTTGAAGCACACAATCACGGGTACTTCTCTCTAGCTTACAGATACAATCACTTAGGCAAGATAGGACAAATGAAAGGATGCAGGCAAGTCGATTTCTCAAGGATCAAAGTGCAAGTGAAAGAATCATGTGCATGTAGATCATGACGTAAGCTGTAACAGCATAATTGGTATGCGTGTCCCTCTTCAGTGAAGGGAAATGGTCTAAACCAATCCGGAATCGAATTGGTTTAGAACAAAGGGAATGCGCGAGCGGGAGCAAAGGATTGGGGCTCTGGTTCTGGAGACGGTTCGAAGGAAAATAAAATGGCTCCGGACGAAGTAAGAAAAGCTGGTCTTAGGTTTGTCGTAGTTGGAGTCATGTTTTAGCTGCCCTTGGCAGAGTTGACTGATAAATAATGGCTTAGTTTTCCTTCTTTTTCTTTACCAGAAGCAAAGAAGTTTAGAGTTCGTGCTTGTGCCACGAAGGTAGCGATCGAATCCGAGCTATCTTTTTCGACAGAACTTGTTTGACCACTCGCCGCTTCTTGTTCCAGCTAACCTTAGTATGCGGCTAACCTGAATCCATCAACCATTTATGTAGTGAGGCAAGCCATGCTATCAACAAATCCTATAAGCATGCGATCCATCAGCCCGGCCCCAGGTAAACCATAAGGCATGACCCGAGCATATGCATTAAGGCTTTGACCAATTATTCCAATCGATCAGTCCGATCCTTCTCCTCTTCCGTTCTTATCTCCAGCTCTTGGTCTTCGCCCTGGGAATAATGGCTAAAGATTGAAGGTTCTAAGCCATGTATCAGAGCCGGTTATTTGAGTATCGATGCAGTTGGAGTCTAGCTTCCGACCAATCCACTTCACTTCGGAGGACATAACAGCTTAAGAAGAAATCGAGATCAGGCCCGTGGAAAGCAAACACACACGCCTGGGGAATGAATCCACTTTTTCATTCTCAATACTAGGGTCCGATCGATTGCTTTCACTGTTATTCCCCGGCGAAATGACCTTTCGTCTTGCTTCCGTAAAATAATAAAATGTGCTTTCGCCAGAAGAAGAAAAAACGAAGATAGCTCAGTAAATGGCATTCAAGTAAAGTCGAGAAAGAGGCCTTGCTTTCGCACAGGAAGGAAAGAATTGACTCGGGTAAGTAAGCCCTATTGGGGGATTAAGGGCTCGAGTACGATTAGAGCGCCTTTTTTTCTGCTGCGCAGGCTGACCATTTCAAATAGGGGGAAACAGGAGACTGTAGAAGATGAATATGGCTAGTCTACTGCTACTGTTTGATTGGCAATCCTTAGACTATAGGGATGAAGCAAAGGAGCATAACCTACCTGCAACTATGCTTTAAAGCAAAGAAATCTATCGAAATTCTCATTCCAGTCTGAGGGAATATCTGAAGCTACCGATCCGGGATCTCACTCAAATCCAAACCTAGCATTTTTGTATTTATTGCTTCTCCTTTTAGAAGGTCCGTAGCCGAGTAGAAGAGAATAAAAGAGATTTCCGTATCTGCATGCCAGCTTTCATTCCTACTTTTTATGAAAGAAAGGTCAGTTGCTGCCGACAAGTCGACTAAACTTGGTTTTCACAACTGTCACCTATCTTTAAGCACCTTCTAGGCCGCTTCCCAACCTAATGCATTCAAGTCTGCCTTCGGTACTGGTACTTCGGAATCAAGGGCCCAACAAGCGATATCAGGAGTCTTTGGTCGAAGAACTAGCGGATAAGAAGGTTATTCCATAACTATATAAAATCCATAGTTACGCTCAGCATGCGAAAGCTTGTAAAAATGACATCCCCTGCGAAAACCAATAGGATTTGTTGGGCCATCGAACACTAGTTTATGGTTTCTCAAGACCTTGAGGCAAGGGCAGTTACGCAACATTTTCTCAATATTGAATGAATTTTGCCCGCATTTTTTCGATTCTACTTCTGTATCATAAATTAGTGTCAAGGGATGGAGTTCCTGTTTCGTTAACTAAGTCTCGCGTTGTTTGCTTGAGGAAGGGACGGCATGCGGAGCTGTTTCTACTTCTTTCTATTCACTAGTAAGTTGTTTTTCATTGCATTCTCTTCCCAAGGTAAAGATAGGAACTCTTCCCTTCCAGGGCAGAAGGCGGGTTTTTTATGTTCGGAGAGAGCTCGGGTCTACGTCTACATACGCTAATAGATCTCTTGTTTCCTTTTCCCTTTCTCGACATGAGTGCGTGCGGGATGGCCGAGGAAATATTCCACACTGAATGGTAGCTCCTAGCTGACGCTGGCACTACGCCTTCAAAACAACCTAAAGGGCAAAGGCTTTCGAGTATAAGACCAAACCAACTGAGCTAAGTAGTACTTTTGAAGAATCGCTGAATGCAAGTTGTCGATCGAAGACAAGACTACTGATTTTGAACTGAAATAGGCCTTGGCTCTGCGTCCCTTCTTGACTCTACTCAATAGTTAGTTTGTTGGTGAATGGAGACGGGGTGCCACTTTTAAATAGGGGCAATCCCGAATCAGAATTGAAGGAAAAACAGGCAAGCACTCAAGCGTGAGCTGAAATACCGGGTCCTCACATAGGAAAATGAGTATGACAGGCCGATAGATCCAGGGTCCCCAGGTCCAAATTCTTTCCAATCAAGTACGAGTTCAAAACTTAGTTTTCCGGGGCTATCGATTCGTAGTTTTCTAATCTATCGAGTTTCCCCGGATCACGAGGCTTTACATACAAAGCCGACAACACGGTAACATTACGCTTCTCTTTCTTATTCTTATTCTTATTTATATAATTTGTGCTACTTTCACATGAAGTGAAAGGGACGCTGTTCAGAAGAGCCTTCCTACATTTTCGCCCTGCTAAAAGCTATCGCACCACATGGTGCAGAGACACTCGACAAAAGACGAGCAACAGCCCTTGGCAGCCCCCATGGCTGCTGCCTCTGCGCCATCTTGCACTCGATCCTCCGGCCTTCTGCCTGGATCCAAGGATGACGGAACCTGGGGCGGGTTCAAAATGGCAGGGACTTCAACTGGTGGAGCAGGCAGAGCGGGGGGCGCATCCGCGGGTTGAGCCTGATCCCCTGCTGGATCTGGCAGAACTGGCGGTGCGTCTGCGGGTTGAGCCTGACCCCCTGCAGGATTTGGTAAAACTTTATCTCCGTTATCTAATAAAACAGTTTCAAAACGAAATCCATGGGTAAACAAAAATCAAAGAAAAAGAAAATGCAATTCGTTGGGGGAACGGGTTACACGATGAATCATCCCCCTATTAAGAAACCAAAGTAATAATAATGATACGAAAATCAAAAGGAGAAGGAAAAAAAGGAAAGGCAATTCTAGGCCGATGGTAAAATGAAAAAAGAATTTCCCGAGGATGGGACCTTTTATCGAAGGTTGGAAAGTTCCATTCGTATTCGACACATTCTTCCTTAAGGCTTCCATTTCCGACGTCGATCCAAACCTTCGAAGGCAGCTTCTTTGCTCTATTAACTTCAATACAGACCCTGGCAAACACGAGAGGGGATTTGGTATAAGTCTGCTTCTCCATATAAAGTGGCTTACCTATAGTACTAGCAATCCTTCCTATAATATTGGATGACCAGAGGTGGAGCCCGAGCTGAGGGAACCGTACCCTCATAGGGACGCTCTGCAAGAGGTCTTTACGGACATCCAATCCTCTTTCCCATTTTTGCAGGATGAAAACCCGACCACCAATAAGCCAAGGTCCGCCTTTGAGCACTTTGGAGCCACCCAGCAGGAATTGAAAGAGGAAAAAGCCATTCATTTATGAAATGATCTCAAGAGCCCCTCTGGGTTCCCAGATCTTAGGGAGGTATTTATTGAGATATTCGAAAGGCGGGCCTCTCCGAATAAATAGTATACCCTTAGAGGGTCTTCTTCCAACTTTTTTCGTTCTCCACGAGCTCTTCTTCCGGGCAGACGGCCACGATCTTATCAGCCCTAGTTTAAGGTGAAAAGTAGTCGAGTTTTCTCTCAATGTCGCCCATAGCTCCATTACCAAAAAGGGTGCTCCATTGGACGGGGTTCCTAATATATAACTCCGCCTGCTGTTGAGGGTTCCGTCGCCGGTTGGTCTGGGGATCAGGAGGTTTGGGTGGAGGGGCAGGGGCGAAGAGCGAGGAGTCAGAAGTTCAATCGGATCGATGTTGGGCGGTTTTGTTTTTGGAAAGAGCCCGAAGCACAAGAGTGAGAATTTCAAAGCGGTTGCTAGAAAAATGGGATAACCAAATTGGACCCGAACTTACTTAGAATTGGCGCTTCGTAGACTTCCTTCCAATAGCGGGTCTCAGCCAGAACTGATTGTGCCCCTCAATCTTCTGTTTTCATATAGCTTCACCGAACTTCCATACACCGATTGATTGTACGCTTGCTGTTCTCCAACTGGGCCTCTGAATCTCCTCTGGTTTCACCTTTGCGAGTCGAAGTAATTTCCGGAAAGACACAGAGGAGCTCTCATGCGTGGACCAGCAGTAGCCCTGTCCTCTCCTCTTTGTTGGAAGATGAGTACACATCGGGTAATCCGCCCACGAGAGCCCAATCACAAGAGGCTCATACAGAAAGCAATCAGCCCATAGCCCAATATCGAGACCACAGCCTATTATTCAAACCACAAAGGATCCGTCTTTCATCGTCCAATCTTCTCGATCGAACATATTGACATCAATACTCCTTTCCATGGCCATTCACGGCCCGCGAAGATCAACCACTCGTGCCCGAGATCACTATCCAATCAAAAACCAGACTTCCAAGATCCATCTCACTCAGACCCTTTAGAATGTAGCGGATAACAACGGAGTGGGGCTATCGAATTGATATGTATTCGAATCTTAGGAGCTGGTAATCACTGATATGCTCATATTGGTGACGTTATTGTTGCTGTAATCAAAGAAGCAGTGCCCAAAATGCCTCTAGAAAGATCAGACAGAAGTAAGACGAGCTGTAATTGTACGTACATGTAAAGAACTCAAACGTGACAACGGTATGATAATACGATATGATGACGGTTGTCATTGATCAAGAAGGAAATCCAAAAGGAACTCGAGTTTTTGGTGCGATCGCTCGGGAATTGAGACTTATGAATTTCACTAAAAGAGTCTCATGAGCTCCTGAGGTATTCTAAATACTAGTAGTAGAAGACTATGATATAGTAGGGTATCAGAATATAGATCAATTAGTAGATTGTGTCTTACGCATATAAATGAAAAAAAAAGAATAATTATATAATAATAAGAATAAGAATTAGAATCTTAATAAAAGGAAGGGTTCGAATAGCATCTACTAATATTTACCGAAAACTTTGTGAAAATACTTCTACGAGAAGGTTTTATTGAAAACGTTCGAAAACCATAGGGAAAGTAACAAATCTTTCTTGGCACGTGCCCCTGCTCCTGGTCTTCGAACTAGTCATTAATGGTCGGCAACATAGGTACCCTTTTTCGGTATGCGTTGCGAACACTTGCATTTTTAGCGTCTCATCTTCTCTGGAGAAGCTCAAATCGAACGGATAGAGCAGATGGTCCAACTACAGAACTTCTTCTTTTTCATTACTTCCATGGTCGTGCCCCGTGGCACGGCAGCACCCGTACTATTGAAATGGTTCGTCAGTAGAGATGTTCCCACTGGTGCCTCTTCTTCCAATGGTACTATAATTCCTATTCCTATCCCTTTATTCCCTTTTTTGGTCTATCTACATTTAAGGAAATTCATACGCTCCATGGACAGAGCAAAAAGTGGAGTGTTGGTCAAAGCAAGCCGCCCTATTCTATTACCAGACAAAATTGGGAGAAGCTCATCCGCTAGAAATGCTTTATTTCGTTTCGTTCCCGTTCTTCATTTCCTTATTATCGAATCCATGGGGGACTTGTCATATTTAGAATCTTTCTGCGGTCTGCTCTGTTTACAATTCTTTCGTACTCTCTTCTCTTTACCACGCGATAGGTCAGCGAAGCGTGAGCGGGCGCTCCGAAGTAAAGGCCAAACACTTCGGCCTAAGGGGAATGAGCAACAAAATGACAAGATGAGGTGCCCCGGGCACCCCCATATAGAAAGAAGGGTCGAAGGTTTTGGGCCTGTAGCTTTCCCCGCCCCCCCCTCGTCGAGTGGTGCTTGTTTGGGGGGTGTGCCACCAGAAATCGGGCTTGAAGCTCTCGCCTTACCAACGAGCCGACTGCTGATGGCTGTTGGTCACGACTACTACAAAAAAGTGAAGATGAATCTTTCTATTTCACATGGAGGAGTGTGCATCTTTATGTTGGGTGTTCTTCTGTCGTGCGACCCGATGGCTTATGTGCGACCTGTGGCCCACGCCTCCTATTCTATTTGTTCAGGGCGGGCGGCGTGAACTCTGATTCGATCCGGGTATTCAATCCCGCCGCTGAGATGCTCAGTTGACTCCTTAACCTTGATAGGAAGATGGCTTATTCCAAAATTCGTGCATAAGGGTAAGGAACTTTGGATGAATTAATGCGAATGGGTGTAAGCCTCGCTGCTCGGAAACACCCAGTGCTGACCACACTGAGAGACACGAAAGCGCAGGTAATGCCAGTTGGCGAAGTGGCGTTAAGCATCCCTAGCGGTACGCAAAGAGAGGTCGTGATGATATCATCTACGTCCGTACCGCTCCTCGTGGAGTAGATCCCGCATCCAACCAACCCTTTTTTGACCAGGGAACGGGAGAATTCCCACTACCGCTGGCAGGCCAGCCGGGCCGTGAGCGCGGTGGGAACGGGCTTCCCAAAAAGCGAGCCCCGGCCCGGGTCAGCATAGAATGGGGGGGACGGCCCTAATGTTGTGTTGGCCGGGTTGCGGGCGGATAAAAGCGGACGTGGGGACTCGGGTCGGGGCACAGCGTAACTAAGAGAGCCATTCCATTTAGGGCGAGACAGAATGGGCGGGCACAAGCGGTCTGGTGTCCGAGCCGATTGGTCAGACGACGACTACAGCACATATTATATTAGCCGCCTATCCCGGAATGGACTGGGATGGAATAGAAAGAACGCGAAGCAAGGGATGAGCGCTTTGTTGCTAAAGCGCATACGTTTTCTTGCTGGGTCGGTTTGTTTTTGGGGGGTGGGGCAATAAGCTTGCTTCTTCACAAGCTTATCCCCGCCCCCTTTCCTGTCCGTCCCGACCGGCAGCAGTTGGGTCTCCCCATCTCTCCTCAACTTCCCCGGTCTTCGGCCCGAGCTGTATGAGGCAGAAACTCGTCCCACGTACGGTTCGGAGGCCGAGCCCCACCCCAGCAATAATGGTGCGGCTTAGGTCAACTAATACGAATAAGATACAGTTCACTCAACGATTGCCTTTGGGTCCCGAACTCCATATGGGGAAGGAACGTTGTTGTTTGCGAGGTCTCGATCATTTACATGGACCCACTTCTCATTCCATTTGTGGTAATTTGATGATTTATAAACCGTCCCCAACGAGCGAAAGGTTCATGTTTGAACATGATGAATCACTTCGTGCCGACCTGTTGCCCATAAACTTTCCTGCCTCATATGAGAATGGAAAACTGGAAGATTTTCTGCATCGGTGGATGAAGAATCACGAACATAAGAATTTCTGGTTTAGCATGTTCCCAGAAAGAAGATACTTTTTTTCCATTCGAGAAACGAGGAGCACGACTGAAGTGGCTATACATACAAATCCATTTACGGATCTATATGCTCCGATTGGAACTGGAAGTTCCAGAACTGGCGGCTGGTATACCACCATAATGAAATTGCCTTTTATTTTTAGTATTCGGATAGGATTTCTGTTGGCTTCATCGGGAGGCTCGCGTAGTTTGTTACGTCAACTCCAAAAGGATAAGTTGCATTGGAATCGAGAAAGTTTCGTTCATAATTGCATAAAAGGAGTCAAAATAGTGGCTGCGGCGCGTCGAGGGTCAACCTTGATTGATATCGAATAACCTTTCGAGCCTTCCCCAATGGATCTCTATCCTCCTTTGAAACCAATAGAAGTTCACTGACCATCCCTGTCAAACATAACCCAAGGTAGGATCGAGAGGAGAAGAATAGGACTCTTCATAACCTCTCGATGGGAGAATGAAACCATTAGATTAGTGGAAAGAAGAAAGAATGGGAAGAAAGCAGCCATGGGCAAGCTTTAATTAATATAAATAAGTAGGAGTTACAGCCTTTAAATTCGAGTGAAACGAGCCTTTGACGTAGTCACAAATTCGACTGCCCTTTCACTATTATTATTATTGCGAGTAATAGCGGAAGGAGTGCCAAAGCCCATTTTAGTAGAAAGCAGCTGCCCTTTTCTAGTAATGCGGAGTGACATAATCAATCGAATTCGAGGTTCCCCTTATTAGTCAATTGCTTTTGACGTATCAGGTGGGAATGGGAGAGCCTCTTTTCTTTCCGCAATGGAATCGGCTTAAGCTCGACCTTTTCTTTCATTTCCTATCATAGGGATATCAAAATCAATCAAATTGCGTTTTTCTTAGTTTAGAATATCAAATCCCACAACCCGGTCTTAGGTTCAGAGTCGCTTTGTGGGAACTTCAAGAGAGAGAAGAGAGATCATAGCTTAATATCAAAGGTCAGGTATACCTGCCTACGTTCGGCATACACATTCACTAGTTCCATTCGGAACCTTTCTCTAGACTCCGTCCTGATTCGACTTTCAAATGCAAGAGCTAGAATGCCGTGAGGGAGCCCTATCTAAAAAATGCAAGGCCAGATCCCACTTTCTTTAATCGAGCGGGCAAGGGATCGCAAACATCTTTTCTTTTCAGAGAAAAGGTTTTCAAAAGATATCCCGAAGGGGTCTTAGGTAAGGTAAGGAGTGACAGCTCTATTCAATAAGCTGGCTCTTTAAGGGAAGATAGGGCATCTCCTAAATAAAATGTGGAAGTTTGGTGCTTTAGAGATAGGGCCGGCACGCTTTGCTGGAAAGCAATAAGTCAACAAAACAAGGACCCCCTAATAAAGGTTTCGCTCGACGACCCTGTATCCATTCTCGATTAAAGCACGGAGAGTTAGGTTTATTATCTCCAGTTTGATGCTATCTTCTCCACGACTTGGTTCTTATGGATCTCCTCCAGGTCCTAGGCATCTTGTCTCTAGCTCTGCTCTCTATCGGTAGTCAAATCAGTACTTTGTCTTTGCCTGTCTCTGTCCATTCCTTCAACACTGATGGACTCGGAGTGGCATAACCCCTTTAATAAGAAGCATAAGACCTAAAGCGAGGAGATAGAATAGAAAGAATGATAGCCAGTTCTTTTAAAGTGGGAAGAAAGCCAAGGATACGGTGGTGTGTAGGGTCTTTCAAATCAATCAGGAAAGCGTGAGCTGAGAAGGAACACGGCTTTCCGCGCCTTGACAAGTGGATCTACCAAGAATAGCTTTTTCAGCCGTTACTTATTATATAATAGCTCGATCCGCTCACGCATGTGATTGATTTCTCCCCTCTCTTTCGAATTCCATTCGAACAGGAAGATTCCCTTCTCGCTGTGTATCCAGAACCTGAGGATGATGAGGATCTATAAAGGTTCTTTGATCGAGCTCTCGCTTCGGCTTCTTTTGTTGCCGAAGACCAGGACCCGTCTTATTTGCTGAAAACCTGTCTGTTTAGGGACTCTTTTCAATGGACATACTTGCCTGGAACTGATTCTACCTTTATTTAGAGCGCTTCCCTCTTTTCTGATTCCTTCCCTTTGACCACCGAAAATACAACTTCTAATAGCAAAGGCTATTTTTTAGATGTTTCAAACAAGTGATTTTACACTTTTATCCTTCCTGTCTTTCCCCGATAGAGGAGTTTGACCCTTCCACTTCTGCCTTTGCCCTTTGTACTTCTTCCCGCAATTGAGATCCCTGTTAAGGAAGAATATCTCGCTCGTGCTTTTTTTGCGAGGAAATCGCTCTACTTTTTCCAGCGATGAGTGATTGAGTAAGGTCTAATTCAATCTGTGTTATGACCTACCTTTTTTGATTGAAGTAAACGAGAGCTTTACTTCTTCTTTTCAAACCCTAAGGTTTGAGCGGGTCGGATCCTTTTCTCTCTTTTGAAATTCCATAGATATAGATGTCTCGACTGCCGAATCCTTAGAACAACTCGATTCCGTTGATTCACTGTCCATTTGTCCTTCAACCGGATTAATGGTAAACGACTTTGACAGCCTTTCCTTCACACAAGGTTTTTAATCCATCTCCCCCGCTTAGGGCAGTAAGGGGAAGTAGCGATATTCCGATTCCTTCGTGGGGAATCAACGAAGGCAGCCGCTCCAGCTGCTTTAGTACTTAAGTTAACGCCCCAGCCCTTATCCCGCGATGAGAAGGTAGATGCGGTAAGCCAACTCCTATCCTTCTTGCGGAAAGGGCATTCAATGCCATCTTCATTCCCTTCCTTGCTTCGAGGAGCAGGTCGAATAGTCAAAGAAGGGGATGGCTAATTCCAGGAATAGAGTAGCATTCTCAAGCACTACCCTCAGTTGCAGCCTCAGTCCATATAAAACAGTCAATCTACCAGCAGCAGAGGCTGCAGATACATGTCCACCACCTGTTTATCTACTACCATAAGCGGGAGCAGTTGGAGGTAAAGAGTGTTGTGAGGGCTTTCATTTGCGCGTTAAGGGCAGTTTCTGTTATAGCACTAGAAATATGTGCCGTTAGTCTCAGCTAGAACAGAGGTTTAGCATCGACTAAATTCCGTACGTTAGGAAGGCGATCTGCACTTTCATCATAGCCTTGAACCGAAGAGAGCAATGCGAACAGTTCAGGAGGTCGCAAATCAAACCCTTAGTTCAGTGCCGGGTTGAATAAGTACTATCGGTCAATCATATCATTTTCTAGACGGAATGGGGTGTAGGCACGTTTATTGGAGCAGTTGGGAAGAACACCGGCCAATTTTGGCAATCGTTAGAAAAAGGAGCTTGGTCAGCCATGTTCCCGGAGTACCCTCTCGTTATTCCCATGATTTTCCGTTGTACCTATTCTATTCTCCGCAACCGTCGGTTCAGATCTATCTCGGGTACGGTCACTGCACTCCAATCGTAGTATCTCCAATCTCTGCCTTGGTTGGTGCACCTATGGTTCTTTTTGTTATTGATGCCAAGAAAGATAAATAAAGGAATACAATCTTCATTGCCTCTAGTTGCGAAGGTAGCAAAGCTACAGATTCGAGTGAAATGGTTGGTGGTAATGATGTGTGGTAAGGTCGCTGCTAATGAATGGTGGGTGCGTGGAGAATGCTATGGATTCGAGCTCTATTTTCCTCTCGGTACTTAGATTTATTTCTTATCTCTCATTCCTGTTTCCTTTGTTCTGCCGACTACATTGATTGGATACCGTTGGGCCTGCCTACGCACTAAGTATACCGATTATCCATTGAATTGCCTTTGGTTGTCCTACCCATTTTGGAGATCTTATTCTCACCTTGTTCTATTGCTCTTTCTCGATGGTATTTCGGAGTGCTAGACCTCATTCTCTTTGATACGCGGGTGGGCTCACCTACGACCACTCTTCGATTATTGAAGTTCATAATTTCTCCGTTCCTTTAGACGGGTGGGCTCACTTTTTTGCCTTTTCCCCCCACGATTTAGGGATTGGCTCAAGCAACCTATCTTACTTAATAATAAAGGGGCAGGTTTGAGTCTGAAAGTTGAAGTCTGTCTTTTTCAATGGATAAGAAGCTCGACGAAGAGCTTCCCTTGCCTTTAGGCTTACGGAAAAAGGCAAATCCAAGGGCTCTTTACTATGATATAATATCATAGGGACGGACACTTCCTTTAAGAAAGCCGTACTCTCATCAGCTTTCAAGTAGATAAAGAAGTTAAGGCTAGTGACATCAGCTATCGGCTATTGGCCTTTGTGAAAGCTTCTCTTCAATATGTTTTATCCTTTTCCAAGCCTTCTTCGCCAATGATTATGGGTCGTTCCTGTCCTGTAGTTCAATACACTATTCTAAGGCCAGTTGCCTATACAGGATCTCAAGTTTCTAGTACAGTCAGCTTTGGTTATCGCTACACCCTCTCTAGACAAACGATTTGATTCAAGCCACTCTACTACTGGTACAGTAGCACCCTGCCTTAATAATCGCATAGGCACCCGGGAACCTTACTCAGTAAAGAAGGAGATTCCCTAAACAAGACTGCTAGCTGGTATGGAGGGACTTGCTTTCTTTGCTTGCTTCCTAGTCAAATATGCCCTATCCGTCTTACTTGAATATGAATGGTATATATAATAAATAGAAAATCAACTTCCTGCAGATTGCTCAAACCACGTAACCTAATCAATGCGCCTATTCTCCTAAATCAAGACAAAAGGGATTCCACGGCTCAAAGGACTTTTAAGCCCAAAAGGGACCTCGCTCGATCATAAAAGAAAAGTCCATTTTCAATCAACTGATGAATGCCGTCAATCCACTTTCAATCAATCGACGACTGCTCTTCTTCTATTCTGAACGTCTTAAAGTGTACCATTCAGAAAAGGTAAGGTTACAGGGCGCTCTGAGGAGGAGATTTGTAAAAAGGATTTCCAATTAATTAGTAGGAGAAGCCCCTTATTAAATAACTTCGCTCGAAGGTCCAAAGTAAGATGCTTAACCCATGCCATCCCTTTCAACCTTAGTGCCGTGTTATCCTAGAATCTATCATTCTCCAAAATTCCCTAAAGGCCCCCCGGGCTTGACAAGTTCAGCAAAACCGTAGAGAAAGCGGGCTACACCTAGCTTAGCCTATCCAATATCCGATTCAAAAAGAGCTTGGATTGCTGCCTTTTCTATCTCTGTATAAAGTCAGTCAGTCCCAGTGTTGGGCAGAGCCCATTGTCAAAAGATCGTTTTGCTTGAATCTAGCTACTTCCAAAAAAAGGCTTTTTTCACTCTATACGGTATGGCTACAAACCGAATGAAGAAGTCAGAAGCAGTTCATCGCCTGTGGAAGCTTGCTGATAGTAAGGAAGCCATAATCTTTCTATCGGATTGCCTATTTTATTTGTCTATCTGTCTGGTGAAGAGAGAATGTAAGATACTCTCAATAGGGCAAGCACCCAATACCTCGTAGAGTCCAAAGCTCCAGCTCAAAGAGTTCAGGAAGACCAACCATCCACACTTGATTAGCTACTGTGCACTTCACCAGAACATGGTCTATGTCCTCCACTACCCCTTCACAAACATAAAAAAAACACTGAGACAATGGGAGCAAATTCCTTGAGACAAGAAGTTCGTTCTCTGCACGGAAGTCTATTCCAATAAGCTTTCCACCAAAAAAACGGAATGCAGGGAATGAATGACCTTAAGCTTCCATACGCAAGAGAAATTCAGACCACCTTCCTCATTAAATGGCTGGCAGACCTCCCTGTATACTTCCTTCATCCTAATCGTCAGAGTGAACAGAAGACCCCCATGTCAAAGTATCAGAACAGATGCTTCTAGGAATTGGTACAGCTTAAATTTCTCGCACCACCTCATCAGGGAGAAAAAATTCTAATAAACTAAGATGCCAATCCCTATTAGGAATGAGATAGTGGGAGAGAGACAAACCTTCCAACAGCTCTGACATGTTCATAGGAATAGGCCTTCTATTCAATGCAGTCCCACCGAGCCAAGGGTCTTATAACAATCGCACCGAATTACCATCTCCAATCTGCCACTGGAAGTTCTCTTTAATAGAATGACTGGCTTTACATATCTCCTTATTAATAGGAAATGAATGGGCAGCAACATAGAACCCATCCCAAGAACCCTAAAACCTGTATTTACCCCGGAGAACACGGCTCCACAACGTATTTGGTAGCGGATCCACTTTTCCTTATCTGTTAACGAGACTATACCTTTCCTCTGCCTATGAGCTAGCTAAAGATCCATCGTTATCCTTTCCAGCAATGGAGGCGGAATCAATGGTCATGTCAGGTTTCATATTCAAAGAGAGATGTCAAGCAAGCGCCGAATCTGAGTACTCAACTTGCCCGACCCGCCTCTTCCACTAGACCTCGTCTTTCAAAGAGCAGCAGCCCTGCAAGCCTAATAGAACCTTGTTTCCTGGGCCAAGTCAGCCTATAAGTAAGTAGGGCTGCAGACAATTTGTTTGTTAGTTTTTCAATCTTCTTCCTTCTATGCTTAGAGTAAGTTGAAATGACCTCCTTGATCAGCAAGTAAGCGAGCGGTAGTTCAGTCTCCGACAAGTGAGGCCGAATAGCCCCTGGTGTCCTTTTCCTTCTAAACTAGCCGCTCTCGCTTGACTCTTCTAGTGAGCAAGCAAACTGGTCGGGGAACAGGGTCGGATCAAAGTAAGGAATGGGAATAGCACTCACTCGTTGAAGGTAAGCCAGAAACAGGGGTTGTCCTCTCCCTTACTTAAGTCCTAGTCCATCTTTTCGTGCCCCAAAGGGGAAGTCAAGCAATAATGAGGGAACTTGACCCACACCTGACGAAAGAGTTTGGTAGCTCGAAGGAAGCAAAACCTGCTTTCTTTCTGTCCCAACCTCCAAGGCAAAGACCTGTATGACATAGTCCATTGGATTGGGGCAATGGTACGCACCTATGTTTGGTGTCCCCTCTCTCACTTCCTCGTCAGATCCTGGTCCCAAAGGGCAATACATTGAGTCGGAAAGACGGGCTTTCGTAAATTCCATTCTGTAGCCGAACTAGCCCCTGGATCAGCTCTCATAGTGGGGGAATCAGAGTCAAGTTAGGCGCAAAAGAGGGGGTTGACATCATTCGTCGTGATTGGATCAATCAGACTCCCCCACAGGAAATGCCAAGGGGCGCCCTTTCTCATTATCATCTACCGCCCATTTCTTCATCATCTGCTGCTGCCTTAAGTGCGTAAAGTAGGCTCAGCTTCTTAGGTTTCTAAATATCTTGTAGTAGCCGAAGGTAGTCCAGTCCGCTTGTTAGATTGAATTGAATCTTATATAACCTACGTAGCTAAAGAGAAAATAATAATAGTCTAAGTGGACCTCTCAAAGGTATAAATAAGTAGACATTAGTCTTACTAGTTCGGTCTTTTTCTTTTTTTGTTATGATGCCCACATTTCATACTTCTCAATTCTTATTTATTCAAGGGTTCGTATGTACTGAGTGACTCTAGGTCTATTCAGATGCAGCTTCAAGAGAGCTTTATTCGGCCTTTGTATGACCGTCTTCCCTTCCTGTCTATCTCCTTCGGTCAGGTAGTTCTGCTTCCGATGCCGGAGGAGCAGGGTGGGATAGAAGGGTAGTTTCTGAGTTCGAGATGTCTGAGCTTGGAGGTTCCGCTTCTCTAATGTGATAATAAAGCAACAAGCAACGCCGCTCCCGTGCGCTCATCCCTTGCTTGTTCTTGAGCGCTAGTCATTCATCCCGCCGCTGGGTTCTTGGGATATCTTGATTCTCTTTATGATGATGTAAGGGTCGGCAACAATGAATAAGGAATCGATCGGAAGTTCGCGCCAATCGATCTTCTGTAGGAGTAGGAGGTAGCGCGAATCCCCTCTTTCTTCGTTTAGAAGAGTGCTGGACCTCCACAACGTCAAACCATAGAACACAGCTCCTTTCGGTCGAACCCTAGGAAAGACGACTTTACCTTTTTCGTAGATAGTCTGAGTTCGAGCTACTGTAGTCTCCCCCGTTGACCTTCTTTTTTAGATAGAATCCTCAATGAGTGGAAAGGACTCCCAGACTTGCTCCACAGTACGAGCCCCATACAGAGCCGCGCCCTTGTCATATGATAAGAAGAAAAGGGGCCAGGCCGCCCTCTTTTCTTTTCCGCACCAAGCCTTCTTGTAAAATCGGGTGTATAGCTCAGTTGGTAGAGCATTGGGCTTTTAACCTAATGGTCGCAGGTTCAAGTCCTGCTATACCCAAAAAAAAAAAAAACCACTCGTAAGGATGCATAGTAGCCTTCAAAGAGCACTCTTTGGCCTTGAGACTCGCCCCTTTCTCATCAACATCTCGACTTCGCTCGTTGTTTGAGGTAAGTATAAAGGAGATCAGACTGGCTCGGTCATTGATAGGCCGGCCTTCTCCTTATTCATTGGATAGGGCGCGGGGGAAAGTCAAGTCAAGCACTAGTTAGTTGGGGTGGGACGCACCAAAGCAGCGTTCGTTGCACTAGCGCCTTATCTTTTGAAGCTAAACAGAGGCTCGAAAGACGGAGTACGTCCGAAGTCGTTGGCTGCCTTTTTGTAGTGCGCTGTACATATTCTCAAGTTATGAGAAAGAATGGATTTGAATGCCATTTTTCATTTCAAAAAAGAAAGAAACGAATGAAGAATATTTTCACCTATTATCTTATAAGCAATCAAAGCATTTGAACTGCTCAATGAACAATAAAGAAAGAGCTAAGGTCAAAAAGTATATGTGTTACTAATAGTAAACCAATTTGATTTGGAGTTTGCTTTCAGCTGAACATGTTATAACTACAAATGAGGTGAGGCTTGATTAGGTGGCTTTGCAAGAACTAGGGAGGAACACAAGTTATGTACTTTAGGCTAAACATATGAATTTTGAAGATCCACTTTTCCAATTGGACATAAACAAAAGCAACCAATAATATATATATATACTTCCATAATATTTTATCTATGGTGAAGTAATTTCATCGATAACCACTAAACGATTAAGTAGCGATGTATGCAAAGCTAGACAACGAACATTTCATAATACACTCGTTCTGCATATCTTTAGGATAAAAGAAAAAACAGCGAAAAAAGAAGATCAATAAATCTATTTTGTATGGTTCTTATTTCGTTGAAAACGTTTCCATGAGACTTTCTTTCATTGAAGAAGTCCATGACTTGTTCTAGGTGATATGAGGTTGAACAGGCTTTCGAAAAAATGCAAAGAAGGGTACATGAGGGTGGAATAAAAAAAAAAGATGACCCCTTCTTTCTTCCTGAGCATTACCGATAAATATTCATTCTTTATACGTTAGGTTGGGTTTCAGATGTATATCATTTATTATATGAAACCAAAAAGAAGAAATGACAAGAAAGTTGTATATAGATGGAGGAATAAATTACGATGTGGAAAACAAGGCAGGGGTTTTGTACAATGATACTGTACAACAATTTGGAAAAGGGATGTAGCGCAGCTTGGTAGCGCGTTTGTTTTGGGTACAAAATGTCACGGGTTCCAATCCTGTCATCCCTACCTATTACTTCTCCTATGGGCAGTAACGAGGGATCAATTGAGATCGATTCAAATTGGAAAAAATGCAGAGTTTCATTTTGCTATATGCATGCGGTACAAAAATCATCCTTTTCTTTACTGCTTTATCTCCCGTCGTAAGAAAGCGCTCTTAGTTCAGTTCGGTAGAACGTGTGTCTCCAAAACCCAATGTCGTAGGTTCAAATCCTACAGAGCGTGATTCTGTTCTTGTTATGTCGAATCATAAAAAAGAACTTAACAAAGTGGAATGTCCGACTACTGTTCTTAACCCAAATCAAAGAAAACAACAGAAATACTCGACCTGGGGAGGAGACCACTGACCAATCTCCGTCCATTTTCCCTTGCCTTTCCTTTACGGGTATGCCTGTTTTAGGGGACCTTATAGTAATAATAGTCTAATAGACCAACTAGAAGAGGAGAGGAATCCTTCATGAATCGCCTTGCCTTGCTTAAAGAGGTTTATTAAAAACCGCCCGTGGAACTCTTGTTTTGAGGAAGCAATGAACATTGTATTTTTCAATTCTCAATAAATGAGGAAGGAGGGGTGAGGTCCTCACTTGCGAGTGAGGCAAGGCTTTCTTTTATAATACATCCTACCCGGTTGACGATTGCGTTCTATTCCAATTATTCACTTGTTTTTCTTGTCACTGTGGCGAGACCAGATGAGAGAGAGAACTATTTTCCATTTCCAGACAGACCCCGAGCCGAGGTTGGAACAATTCTGGATTTTCTTGCCTTCTTTATTATTTATTCAAAGTGAGTCTCTTCCATTCGGTTCATTAGCTTTAGGAAAAATAGAAGCTGCGGAAATGCTCGCTTCTAAAAGGCTTAAAGGCTCTGATCAAGGCAATGAACATTTTTGACTTTTTTTCTAATAAGAAAGGAATTCCAATCATAGTTCAATACAGACTTTTGCTCTTTTCAGAAGGGTGAAACTTTCCTTCCAATACTTGTGCGCTCTACCCATCTCTACTGAACAAACCCACTACACATCGCTGGCAAAACCTACATCGAGTGGCAGGGTATGTGTGTAGGCCTTTTCAAGGACATTCGAAACAACATGTCGATAAATTGCTATAGAAAGTGGGGCTAGATCGAGAGTTCTTACCTTTTCGTGGGTGATCTTCAAACTCTTTTTTTTCTAGCGAAAGAACGCCCTTCTGAGCGATGATCTCCTACAAGCGAGTATAGTAAGGTTGACTTCAATTGAGACAGAAATGTCACTGGTCAGCTCCTTAGCGTGACAATTAACACCACTTTATTATTACCTAAGAGATTAGATAAGGGAAGAAGGCAGGCCAAAGCTTATAGATTCGGAGATCGTACTTCTAACGCTTTGTCTGAGTCAGTCCTACGACCCCTTCCGGCTGAGACACGAATCCTAGCCTATCTGAGTCGCAGAATGAAGGGCTCTTCAGAAGGCGCCACCCAAGTCTCCTTTGATACTTCGGAGTCAGGAATTCATTTTCCAAGGAAGGCGGATTTTCTTCGTTCCGCAGCACGAACAGGGTGTACAGAAGATCGATGTGCCATCTTTCTAACCACCTTCATTTGTTGTATGATCAGTAGGGAAGGGAGCCTTTGATAAAGGGACCCCCAACCAAGAAATCTACTGTCTCAGAGCGACAGTCAAGCTCGTATCGCGGAACTAGAACATTTCTTTGATTGATAGGTCAGATAGGAAGCAGGCAAGCAAACCAAGTTATAGGTTTGGAAGTTAGAACTCGGAAAGGTTGTCCTGTGACTACCTTTGAAGTCTTTGGGTAGGACATCAGGCTAAGGTCTTATGATGAGCCACGCGCATATGAGGTTTACTGCTGCCCTAAAGCTCTGTCCCCTATCCTACCACTAGATCTCCTATGCCGGAACATGAACAGAGAAAGCTGTGAGTGTAGTCTTAGGAACGAACCCGGGGTTGCTCTCGCAAAAAGATTGTACTAAAGAAAGCTAGAAAGCTCAATTCCAAGCAAGCAACCTCTGGTCCACGGGTCGGTGAACGAATGGGTTTTGGGAAATAGAGAACATGGACTCGATTGAACAAAGGTGGCACCGGAATGAATAGCCCACTTGTTTCGGGCAAGAATGAATGGGACTGATCGACTCGAGTTACCGAGCGACCTCCACTCTTCGACTCGAGCTTTTGCTTCTGCTTTTCTCTTGTTTTGATTTATTAGCTTTTTAGGGAAAGAAGAGGGTCTGAAATACAACTATGTCTACGAGTGCCGCGAATGAACCTTCGGTTCTTCCCAAGAACAAGGAGACACGAACTAAATAACTCGTATCAGGCTACGGGAATAGTGAACGGGAAGAAGGAACTAGTGAGGCTTTCGTTGGTCAAACAATATGCCCTCCTCACTTGAGGAGAGTGAAGGTCATGACTTATTGAAGCAGAACGTCAATTGGCCAAGAGAAGGGGAACTCCTTTCGTCGGTAACTATTGAATTGCCTATCTAACAGTGGAGCGAAGCGGAACGGGAAACTCGTGTCGTCGGTTATCCAATTTCCCTCCTTTCTGTTTCGACAAAGAAAACGTTTAGGTATCGGTAATAGGATTCCCACTATGATTTGAAGAAAAAGATAGATTCTATAATAATCCATAAATAATATATAGAATCAGGCTCCGTAATCAAGTGCTCGCTGTGAGAAGAAGATCTACAGGCATGTACCCATTTGTCCCTGCAAAAAAAGTGTGAACCCGAGTGAGTATGGACCATACGCTCATCTTTCTTCTCAATCTACACCTCGTTCCGCGAGAGACCTATCCTCGTTTCGAAATAAAGGACCGGGATCGATCCCGGATAAGCGAGTCAGTGTAGGGACAGAGGCTGATGATTCTAAAGGTGATTTCTAACTACAAGATGACTTTCTTTATTTGAAAACGGAATCCAAATATCAACAAAAAGATGAATGGAAAGTCTTGTCGATATGAATTGATCTTCAACCCAATGCTTCGATTTCGATCTTGACTTCTTTCTTGCGAGCCTCTTTTTCTTCAGCTAGCTCTTTCTTTGTTTTTCTTCTCTTTGTTGGCTGTACATCTTCCTCATCACTGTCTTTATCAGTAGGGCCTGCTAGCCTCTTTCTTTTCTCCACCTCTTCTCCTGTCTGAAGAGGGGCAGCGGTGCCTCCAATCATCTCAACTAGGCCTTTCAGCTTCTCGGCTTGAGCGGATTTATCACCCTCAGCTGTGCGATCTAGAAACTGTGGCATTTCAGTACCAATTTCCTTTAGAATTTCTTTATCCTGCTGCCTGAGCATTGCTTCTGGATCAACAACTTGCTCGGCCTTTGACAAGTATTCTGCATAGGCAGTCTCCTCGATCTGATGCTTGGCAGCTTGAGCCTCTATCAGTTTCTGCTTCTTTGCAATAGCAGCTTTACTAACAACCTGTTTTCTTTTGGGCGCTGCTTGCCCGCTGGATCTTGTAACTCGCTGAGCCCTGCCTCTGCCTGATGCAGGAATAGTGGCTTTAGACTTACCGCCTCTGCCCCTGCCTCTGCCAGCAGCCTTTTTCTGCTCGGAGTCCTCAGAACTGTAAACAAAGTCCTTTGGTGAAGGCGGTGGACTTTCATCATCACCACCAAGACCTGCTGGGCCTTCACTGAACTCATCTGAATCACGGTCTGACATCTGCAAGGGTAAGATGGACAGAAGCATAGGGGTAAGTGTTATCCTGCTGCAGACGAATGGAATTAGATGTTTCTTTGGATTTTGGATAGCCACCGGTGGGACTGCTGAGTCGCACCGATGAGAACTTATGAATAATTTCATAGAATGTCCACCAGCAAGAGTCTACCTGTGCCACTGGTGAAGCACAACCACCTAAGTAGTGACCGGTCCGACCGGTGGTGCTCTACCGGTACACAGGTGCCTGCTCGAGGCGCCCAGTACGATTGACCTCCGCGTGAGCAAGAGTCAATTAATGTCGCAATCAGAGAAAAGGGGAAGGGTTTTGGACCCGAGACAATATGCTCGCCTAGCGGAAAAGAAAACGAACTCTTTTTCTTTGGCAATTGGGTGCCAATAGATCATCAGAACAGGAAGGATTGAGTAGATTGACGGACTCTAGAGATGGGATAATAACCTCCCTCCGGGGGCTTCCCCAGTGGCACTTATTTTACCGGGGAGAGGTGATAATGCCATTTTAGCGCGGGAGAGATCTCTATCTTTACTAAGACCCGTTTGCTTGAGTGAGCGGGTTGAAACTCCTTCAGATACCGGATTCACGGTAGCCACCAATCCGGTTCTCCACTCCAAATAGTCTAGTATGGAATGGCTAGAACGCACAAGGAGAGTAGAAAGTAGCGCAACGAACCACCGATCTAGAGTTGGAAAATAGAGACGGGGTGCCACTTTTAAATAGGGGCAATCCCGAATAGGAATTGAAGGAAAAACAGCCAAGCAGGACACAGAAATCCATCTCAGCTTATAAAGTGATGCCTCTTTGACTGGCAAAGTACTAACACAGGGTGATCCAGCGGCGCGGATACAACGATCAAAACACTTCTTCTTGTGCCTTAATTAAATAGGGCGAGCTCTAAAAACATACTTAGATTGTACAAGCGATAGGGGCTTTATCGACCCAGGTACATTCTCATTTTGCCTTTCACTCTCCAATTATCATAGAGAAAGAGTTGAAGCAATTGCCAGTTTCTCTGAAAAAGTAGAAGGACCTTATAGGACCGCAATCGTCCCTGCCCACTGTGCGGAAGGGCGCGGGACTGGTAACCTCATATGCTGTAGTACGTAGTACGGGAAACTGGTATGTAACATCAGCCAGTTATCAATTGAGTCAGTTAGAAAAGTGCGAAATAGCTCAGTCTTTCACTCGAAAGCCGTTCGCGCCTTCTGTACTCTAAAGCCGTTTGCACTTCAGTGCAAGCCATTTTCTTCGCTCTTGAAACTCTAAAGTACTTACTAAATAGGGGCTACGCATACGTTTTATCGCTTGGAGCACAAGGGGAAATACCGATTGCGATTGAACTCCCTTCGGGGTACGCCCGGATTGCACTTCTCCGGTTTAAAACAACCGGAATGTCAGGATAGCTCAGTCTTTAACTGGAAAGCCAGTCCAATCTACAAATAAAGGGACAAACAAAGTGCCAAGTAAGAGAAAGGATTTCTTGCGCGATTAGGTCGTGTAATACGAAATACAGGCTGTGCTGCATCCGAATATCAATCTCTCCATCCGCGTGTCTCCTTCTAGTGCGGAGGCTGAGCTTCGAGCTCTTGCTACTACTGCTACTCCCTATTCTTCTAGACAGTCACTAACAATAATTCTATCCCATCCTCCCTCATCGAAGCCAGTAAATGAAAAACCAGTAGTAGTGGATCAAGACGAAAGGAAAACGCCTTAACATAGCTGGCCCGCCCGCAGAGGTACGTACGGCCTATCGCTGCTTTCAAACGAGCGGGTTTTCTCGAAAGCTTTTCCTGGACCAAGCCCGGATTAACAAGGGAATAGTCATTCCCAAAAGCAAGCGAAATCACTATTGAAGAGATTTCGAATTCTACTAAATAGTTCTGTACTTCCAATCCCACCGGATTCATTCAACTTATCTTGCCTCATACGATCGATGTTATAACCGCTACCCGACCCTATCTTTTCTTTTGTTCCGTGCTTCCTCCTCCGGGTCCGCTGTGATTCGAGTCACAAGAAATAACATAGTTGAGGAAGTGAGTAAAGTATCCGGTGACAGTGAAAGCGTATAAAAAACGATCTACGGCTCCGCCGTTTACCAATAAATAAGGTGGCTGATACAATTCAAAGATGTCCTCAAGTCCTTGTTTCGGGTGAGCGGCCCTGGCCAGGTACACAAATAATGGAATCGTTCTCATTTCAAATTCAATCAATTTATCCTATAAGAGAATATAACCTAGAACTCGCTAGTGAAGGATACCAATTCTTCCACGGGGGAATAAGGATAAGGATTTTTGGATCATCCTTTGACGGGCATCGAGTCCAATCTCGCAGCTCATACCTTCTAAAGACACCCGACGAAGGAATAAAAACTCCATTAGCCAGGAATGAAAATCAATTCCATATGCCATTTGTAAGTCTCCTATCCGAACTAACCTGCAGGCGTGACCTTTGGTCTCTTTCGCCGGGCGAACTAAAGCAAGAGAAGCACCGGGCCCTTCATCTGGCAGATAAGCTTTGGGATCTGCTGATGATGACCATGGAAATCTAGCAGCTTCTCCATCTTAGGCGAGCGATTAATCGGTCTATGACCTTGCAAGGCACTCACTTTAGTACAATTAGCAAGAGCAGTTATTTAGGTAAGTTATTTCTTGTGTTAGAAGGAGCAGCAAGGCACAAGATAAACACCGACCTTAGACCCCCATCTCACTGGAATATTTTAGGAATTCTAATCCGAGAAATGAATGATTAAGCCAACATGGCAGTTAATACTTCAGCTTTCTGGAAGGACCCAACGCCCTAAATCCTATCTATGCTTCCAACTTCCTCCGAGGCTACAACTCATTTCATCTAAGGGTGCAGGGAAGGGAAGCTGCAAGCTAAGCAAGTAAATCCTCAGTAAGCGGAAGCTTAAGTTAATAGCACGTAGTAAACCTCTGCTTATAAACAAAAGTGATCACACCTATCCAAAAACTCATAGGATTCCTATTCCTTTCTTTGATTTCATTGATTTTGGGACAAGAAGATAAGACTAGAAGGCTCAGCAGAAGCTAAACCAGCTAACTAGAACTATGCTTCCCACACCCGCACTGTCACCTGGAGCAGTACGAAAGCAGGAAACATATGTTGATGAAGTCTACAGTAGTAGTGCCTTTTTCTTGGATCTGTTTCTATTTGTCTCATCCGAAATCGAGTCTCTTTGGATATAGAAAAAACGGTAAAGAACGAATCGGGGGTAGAAGTTACGGCACCCTACCTTTCTTTACGCTGCCTTCTATCGTTGGCCCTGAAGAGGAGAGCCAGCCCTTACTGGCATCCATCCACTTAAATAAGTCTGGTGGGTTCGCTTGAACCGATACAAGAGGAACTCAGGAATTGAAGAAAAACATGATTGCTGGATTTGATCCATTAACACAGGGGCAAGCGTTGGCATACCGAGCTCCCCCAACCATAGATAGGGATTTGATCTTGGACTGAGAACATAGCGGTAACGGCTGTTTTAGAAAGCACCTCTGCCTTTCCTGAAACTCAAACAACCTACTAGGCTAGGCTGGCTAATCCAGACGAAGAAGATAGCGAGAAAACGACTCCTCAAGCCGAAGTAAGGGCGGGACCATCTTCTTTTCTGACCGTTTGGAGCTGCTCACAAGGCCTAAACCTTCCTGTAATCCCTGGAGCTTCGTCAGAGCCTTTTCCTTCCCCACAGGCCAGAGCTCAATTTACCTTCGCCACAGCTCTAAAATAAGGAGAATCAGCTCAAGATAAAAGGGCTCGCACTCAATTGATCCGGGTCAACACTTCCTGTATCTGGTTTCGGCTTGATTTTGACTCCTTGTAGGGGCTCATGACAGTCCTGTAGGGGATCCAAACAAAGGCTTTCGAGTAACAAAGAACGGCCTTTACCCGCCTCTTGTGTACAATCTATCGCATGCTCCATGCCTTAAAATCGATATGAGATGCTGGGTTTGCTTGGCTGAAGCGAGGAGTGATATGATTGCAGAACTGGCCCACGCGATGCTGCTTCTTTGGAAAAGCCTTGTTACTATTAAAAGAAAATCAAAGCTAAAGTTAGAGTATGCGAAAACTACTAAGGTCTTCTTGAGAACTAGTCTACCGAATAAGGAGTATAGAAATAGAGGAAGGAGAGAAGCATTTTCACGGAGTCAACAAAAGCCATCCCAACTTGCACTTCCTTATTCCACTATTGCGATATCTTTGTCCTGGACAGAGACCAAGAGCTGGTGCAGGTGAAAGAAGGGTTTCTTTGCTAAGAAGGTACGAGGTGAGTCGGCAATTGAACCTATATTCATTCCACTAGCCCTAAAAGCATTCTAAATATAGTCAAGAGGGAGAATGGATTCTACAAGAAAAGGCGGGCAAAGGTAGTTCTGGGGTCAATTCTTGGAGCATAGCTCATTTCTAAGTCCCCAACCCATCTCGTGCTCGTGCTCGTTTCATCAGTCAAATGAATGATCTATCGTCATGACCCATGAACTGAGCTTCTCGCTATTCGATATCGTCCTCTCAGCTTGATTCAAGGGGATGCAAGAGATGCTAGTTGATGTTATCATTCAATTAGTAACCCAAGCATTCCAATAAGCCTTGCACTCCTGTGAATTAGCTATTTGATTTCTCTAGCTATAGC